CGTCTCTTAGTGTCAGTTATAGCCCAGTAAAGTGCCTTCGCCATCGGTGGTCCTCCCAATCTCTACGCATTTCACCGCTCCACTGGAAATTCCCTTTACCCCTACTATCCTCAAGTCTAGTAGTTTCTATTACATTTTTGAAGTTGAGCTTCAAGATTTAACAATAGACTTACTAAACCACCTACAAACGCTTTACGCCCAGTGATTCCGGATAACACTTGCATCCTCCGTCTTACCGCGGCTGCTGGCACGGAGTTAGCCGATGCTTATTCGTCAAGTAACGTCAGAACTTCTTCCTTGACAAAAGAGGTTTACAACCCTGTGGGCTTTCTTCCCTCACGCGGTATTGCTCTGTCAGGCTTTCGCCCATTGCAGAAAATTCCCCACTGCTGCCTCCCGTAGGAGTCTGGACCGTGTCTCAGTTCCAGTGTGACTGGTCGTCCTCTCAAACCAGCTACTGATCGTCGCCTTGGTAGGCCTTTACCCTTACCAACTAGCTAATCAGACGCAAGCTTTTCTTTAGGCGAATTTCTTCTTTCATATAAATGATATGCGGCATTAGCAATCGTTTCCAACTGTTATTCCCCTCCTAAAGGTAAATTCTCACGTGTTACTCACCCGTCCGCCACTAAAGTTTTAACACTTTCGTACGACTTGCATGTGTAAAGCATACCGCCAGCGTTCATCCTGAGCCAGGATCAAACTCTCGATAGTTTCCTGAATATTTAAAAGAGAGATAAAAGTAATAATTACATTTAACTCTCTCTTATTTCTTAATGTAAGAAATATGTTTTCACCCTGTACTCTAGATTACATAGGATATGAACAAATTGTCAATATTCAAAGAAGCCCTGCACAGAAAGGTTTAGTTTATTATCAGATAATTTTTAAAAAAACGTTTAATCTTTTATCTAGTGCCAACTAAATATCTTAGTTTTTTTTCAACAACTAATATCCGTGAAGAAGCTAATCTATTTTCAGGGTCCCATACTAAAGCATTCTTATAACAATTATAAGATTCTACCGCTAGGTTAAGCTTTTCATAACTATAACCAAGATTGGTTAACGCTAATGTATAGTCAGGAATAATTTCAATGGCAATACTATAGTAGTAATTAGCTAAATTGTATTGTTTTAAAGTAAAATATGTAAATCCTATTGTATTATATAAACTTCCAAGTCCAATCTTATCATTAGGATTCCATGATTTTAAAGCTTGTCTAAATAATAAAATAGCTTTATAAAATAATTTTTTTTTTAAGTATAATTGACCTAATTTATAAAAAGTTTCATAAGAAACATTATCTTTCTTAATAGTTTCTTGTAATCTAAATATCTTTTTTTCTAATTTTTGAGTATTAGTTATTTGTTTTAAGATATAAAAACTAATTATAAAAAGAAAAACAAATAAAGCAATTGAGTAAATTAACGGAAATAAAGAATTCATTTTAATTTTTATAGATTTTTAATTTAATTTTTAAGTTTATCAATACCAAAAGAATTTTCAATAAATAATCAATATATTATATAAATAGTACTATAATATATATTAAGAGTTTAAATTTTTAGAAAAATAAGTAATATTAATTAAGAATATGTTAACGAATACACAAGTTTTAGTAGCATTAACTTTAGCAATTATACCAGCATTATTAGCATTTCGTTTAGGCAAAACATTGTATTCATAATTCTAATTAGAAAATACAAACTTCTATTATTACATTAATAATATGTATATATGTATATTTTGATTGTATATATATACATATAGATAAGTTATAAATATTTTGATTAATTAAATCTAGAATGAATAAACAAAATTTAAAACGTGTAAACACTCCAATATTTCCTTTTACTGCGATTGTTGGGCAGGAAGAAATGAAACTTGCTTTAGAATTAAATGTAATCGATCCTAAAATTGGTGGTGTAATGATTATGGGCGATAGAGGTACTGGGAAATCCACTACTATAAGAGCTATTGCAGATTTATTACCTGAAATTGAAGTTATTAAAGATGACCCTTTTAATCGACACCCTGAAGATGAAACATTGGAAAATTCTGAAACTGAATTTATAAAAATTCCTATGGTAGATTTACCTCTAGGAGCTACTGAAGATCGAGTTTGTGGGACAATTGATATTGAAAAGGCTCTAACAGAAGGTGTAAAAGCATTTGAACCTGGTTTATTAGCTAAAGCTAATCGAGGTATCTTATACGTAGATGAAGTTAATTTATTAGATGACCATTTAGTTGATATTCTCTTAGATTCTGCAGCATCAGGCTGGAACACAGTAGAAAGAGAAGGTATTTCGATACGTCACCCGGCACAATTTGTTTTAGTTGGGTCAGGTAACCCTGAAGAAGGAGAATTACGCCCTCAACTACTGGATCGTTTTGGAATGCATGCCGAAATAAGAACTGTTAAGGACCCTGATTTAAGAGTAAGGATAGTAGAAGAAAGAACTTTGTTCGATCTAAACCCTTATGCTTGGGTAGATAAATATAAAGACCAACAAGATTTATTAAAGCAAAAGATTGTTGATGCTCAAAATATTTTAGATACAGTCGAATTATCTTATGACTTTAGAGTAAACATATCAAAGGTATGTAGTGAACTTGATGTTGATGGATTAAGAGGAGATATAGTTACTAATCGAGCTGCTAAAGCATATGCTGCATTCCAAGGTAAGAAAGATGTCTTAATGGAAGATATTCAGAAAATTATTGTTTTATGCTTACGTCACCGTCTAAGAAAAGATCCTTTAGAATCAATTGATTCTGGTTATAAAGTTAAAAAAGTTTTTGAAGAAATTTTTGAGATTGTATAATAAATTCGTTAAAATAAAGGTATCATTTAAAATTTGATACCTTTCTTTTTATATTAATTAACTATAGAGCTAAAAGAGTTCTAAAATCCTATGTTATAATAGTTAGTATAATAAAGCCGGGATAGCTCAGTTGGTAGAGCAGTGGATTGAAGATCCTCGTGTCACCAGTTCAAATCTGGTTTCTGGCAATTAAGTTTAATTGTGTTTGATAAACTTTTAATTTTAAAAGCTAATTATATTTATGGGTAAGGTTTATGATTGGTTTGAAGAAAGATTAGAAATTCAATCAATTGCTGATGATATTACTAGTAAGTATGTTCCTCCGCATGTTAATATTTTTTATTGTTTTGGTGGTATTGTTTTTACATGCTTCTTAGTTCAAGTTGCAACAGGGTTTGCTATGACATTCTATTATAGACCTAGTATTAGTGAAGCTTTTTCTTCGGTTGAATATATTATGACTGAAGTAAACTTTGGGTGGTTAATCCGATCTATTCATCGTTGGTCTGCAAGTATGATGGTACTTATGTTAATTTTACACGTTTTCCGAGTTTATTTAACTGGAGGATTTAAAAAGCCTCGTGAATTAACATGGGTTACAGGAGTAACTCTAGCGGTTACAACAGTGTCTTTTGGTGTGACAGGTTATTCATTACCATGGGACCAAGTAGGGTTTTGGGCGTGTAAAATTGTAACAGGAGTACCTGAGGCTGTTCCGATTATTGGACCTCCAATTGTTCAACTATTACGTGGAGGTGTTAGTGTAGGACAAAGTACCTTAACACGATTTTATAGTGCGCATACATTTGTTTTACCGTTGGTCGCAGCTGCGCTAATGATTACGCATTTTTTAATGATAAGAAAACAAGGTATTTCAGGACCATTATAAAAGAAAAATAGTATTAAAGGCGATTTATTAAAGAAATAAATTTTTAATACATAAAAAATATATTAAAATAATAGGAGATATTATGTCAATCTTAAAAAAACCGGATTTAACAGATCCTAAATTACGTGCTAAATTAGCAAAAGGAATGGGCCACAATTATTATGGTGAACCTGCTTGGCCGAATGATATTTTTTATATGTTTCCGATTTGTATCTTAGGAACTTTTGTATTAGTTATTGGTTTAGCTGTTATGGAACCCTCAGCATTGGGTGAGAAAGCTAACCCATTTGCTACTCCGTTAGAAATTTTACCTGAATGGTATTTTTTCCCAACGTTTAATTTATTACGTGTATTACCAAACAAATTATTAGGTGTTTTAGCTATGGCTGCTGTACCATTAGGCTTAATAACAGTACCTTTTATCGAAAATGTGAATAAATTCCAAAACCCATTTAGAAGACCAGTAGCTTCAACTGTTTTTTTAGTAGGAACATTTGTTGCTATATGGTTAGGAATAGGAGCTTGTTTACCAATCAGTAAAGCAATAACATTAGGTTTATTCTAAAAAAATAAATTTTAAGGCATAGAATTTATTTAAAATTTAATATTACGAGACTTTAAGCACTTAAAAGGTTTTTAAGTGTTTAAAGTCTAGTAATATTAAATTTTAAAAGTTTTTTTTACATCATCTATTGCACTTTTTAAAATAGTTTCAGCTTCACCAGTTAATTGTTTTGAAGAATTTACAATTTCCAGATATTCTGGTTTAGAGTTTGTTATATACTCACGAAGACTTTTTATATAAGGTGCAATCTCACTAATTTCTAAATCATCTAAAAATCCATTTGTACCAATGTATATGATAGCAACTTGTTCAGCTACAGGAATTGGTGAATTTTGTGCTTGTTTTAAAATTTCTCTTAATCTTTGTCCTCGAGCTAGTTGAGCTTGCGTTGCTTTATCTAAATCTGAGGCAAATTGTGAGAATGCTTCAAGCTCATCAAATTGTGCTAATTCTAATTTTAGCTTTCCTGCTACCTGTTTCATAGCCTTTATTTGTGCTGCAGAACCTACTCGGGATACTGAAATACCAACATTAATTGCAGGACGTAACCCAGCATTAAATAGATCCCCGGATAAGAAGATTTGTCCATCAGTAATTGAAATTACATTAGTAGGTATATATGCAGAAACATCACCAGCTTGAGTTTCAATAATTGGTAATGCAGTCATACTACCACCACCAAGTACATCATTTAATTTTGCTGCGCGCTCTAATAAACGTGAATGTAAATAAAAAACATCCCCTGGGTAAGCTTCTCGGCCAGGTGGACGACGTAATAATAAAGACATTTGACGGTAAGCTGATGCTTGTTTTGATAAGTCATCGTATATTACTAAAGTATGCTTACCAGTATACATAAAGTATTCAGCAATTGCCGCACCTGTATATGGCGCAATATATTGTAATGTCGCAGGTTGGTCTGCATTTGCAGCAACAATTACAGTATAACCTAAGGCTTCTCGTTCTTGTAAATTAGTTACAGCTTGTGCAACAGAAGAGGCTTTTTGACCAATTGCAATATAAACACAAACAACATCTTGTCCTTTTTGGTTAATAATTGTGTCTAACGCAATAGAAGTTTTTCCAGTTTGTCTATCACCAATAATTAATTCACGTTGACCTCTACCAATTGGAATCATAGCATCAATAGCAGTAATACCAGTTTGTAATGGCTCACAAACAGATTTTCTACTAATAATACCAGGAGCCATTGATTCGATAAGACGCGTTTCTGTTGAAGATGCCTCACCTTTACCATCAATTGGTATAGCTAACGGATCTAAAACTCGACCTAATAAACTATCACCTACAGGGATTTGAGCAATTCGACCTGTTGCTTTTACTGTACTTCCCTCTAAAATTTCTCGGCCATCACCCATAAGAACCGCACCAACGTTATCATTCTCTAGGTTTAATGCAATACCAATTGTACCTTCATCAAATTCTAGTAATTCACCAGCCATTACCTCATCTAACCCATAAACACGAGCAATACCATCCCCAACCTGTAGTACAGTTCCAATAATATCAATATTTAAATCGGTACTATAATCTTCAATCTGTTTTCTAATAATATTACTTATTTCATTAGGGTTTGTCATAAGATACTCAATTTTTTTTCTTCCTTGAATAAGAACTTTAAATTACAGAAAAAATAGAATAAAACAATTTTTTCTTTAGTTAAAAAACCTAAAAAAATATCTTTATAGAAATCATTATTATTTAAGTTTTAACCTATTAAGTTTATTTCCATTTGTCTTGCCAAGCTCTCTAATTCACCACGTAAACTTAAATCAATGATTTTAGAATCAACTTTAATAATAAAGCCACCTAAAATTTCTTTATCCACGCGGAATGTTACATTGATTTTAGAATAGTAAACTTTAGAAGTTGTAAATTCAGGACCTAGTAATATTTTAAGTTTTTCTATTAATTGTGTTTTCTGTTCTTTGCTTAATGTAGAAGCAGAATAAACTTCAACAAATTTAAGACAAACAAAATCATAAGCTTTATTTAAAAAAGTTTGGGTAATGATTTGAAGAAAACCTATCCTTTTTTTATCTACTAGAAGCATTAAAAAATTTTTTGTTGTAGAACTTGTTTTTTTTGATAAGCACTTTTCTAAAACATTTTTTTTATCTTTATCTAGAATTAAAGGGTTAGCTAAATATTTTTCTAATACTGGAGTTAATTTTAATATTGTTAATAAATTCTCCATATCAAAAATAATTTGAAAGAAAACTTGAGTATCAGCATTCTCTTCTTTTAAATACAAATTTAAGCCTAATTGTAATAAAGCTTCTGAATACGGATTCGCTATTTTTGAACCAAACATTGTGTTAGCCATTTTTAGTCTCCTAATTGCATTATTTTACGATTTACAATAGCAGATTGTTCCACTTCCCCTAATTGTTTTTGAAGTTTAAAAATAACACGGTTTAATGCTTTTTTCGAAACTTCTTTAATAACATCATTGAAAATTTTATTCTCTCGGTTACGTAAAACTGCTATTGCTGTTGTAAACTTTTTAGAAAGATCTTCTTTTCCTTGATCCCATTTAAGCTTTAAAACATTCTGCTTTGTAACTTCCATTTGATGATTTATCTCTTTAATGATAATATCCATCTGTGCCCACTGTTTTTTAGCTTCAGTATAACGTTTGTTAGAATCTGCTAAACGAGTTTCAGCATTTTGTATATCATCTACAATTTTTTTTTTACGCGCTGTAAGATTTTCTGTTAAAAAGTTTTTTATCACAACAAAAAGGATTACTAGTAACAAGATTATATTTATAATATTTGTTTCAAATATATCCGTATTTAATGTTACTCCAAAATTTTCACTTGATGCAAAGTACTCTAGATAACTTTTCATTTTTTTATTAAGTAATTAATATTTGTAAATTTTCATAGGGCTATTTATCAAGAAAAGTATATTTAAGCAAGAAGCTTCGCCATAATTTGACTACTTAAAGAATCAATTTCATTATCGAAGCTTGTTAATATGTTATCTTTGTTATTTTCAAAATTTTCAGTTGTTTCAATTAAAAATTTATCAATAAAAAGTTGAGAAGACTTCATTTTTTCCTCTAAAATATCTTTATATAGTTTTTGATAAGTTAATAAATCTAATTTGGCTGCTTTACGAGCCTTAGATGTTTTCGCTTCATATTTTACATTTAATTGGTTAGACTTTGTTAGTACACTTGTAGCTTCATCTAAACTTTTTTTAATATAAAGGTTTCGTTCATCAATAGTATCTAAAAGAGGTGTATATAAGATAAAATTTAAAATGAACATAAAAATTACAAATTGTAATGCTATAATTGGTAATGTACCATCAAAATCGAATAGTCCTCCAGTTTTTTCGGTTCCTATTATTAAAATGGAGTTATAGTTATAAAACATCGTTTAGTTTTAGTATTAAAAATAAAATTTTTGTGGGGAAAGGATAACTGATTGATAGTAATAGATAAGACCTTTTTCATATATAATTAATATATAATTATAAAGGTCTTAGCTATTGTTTATTAACTAGTAAATGGGTTTGCAAATAATAAAGCTAAAGCTACAACTAGCCCATAAATTGTTAAAGCTTCCATGAAGGCGAAACTTAAAAGTAAAGTACCACGGATTTTATTTTCTGCTTCTGGTTGACGAGCAATACCTTCAACAGCTTGACCAGCAGCAGTACCTTGACCAATTCCAGGGCCAATCGCAGCTAAACCAACAGCAAGACCAGCAGCTATAACGGATGCAGCAGAAACAATTGAATCCATATAATTTATTTATGGGTTAGATAAGAAAAAATTAACAAATTTCTAATAGATTCTTTTGAATAGTAAAAATACTAATATAATACTTAATTAGAATTAATGTCCCTCAACAGCCTCAGCTATATATGCACCGGCTAGAGTTGAAAAAATTAAAGCTTGTACTGAACTAGCAAAAACCCCTAAAAGCATAACTGGTAAAGGCACAATTAAAGGAACTAATAAAGCTAAAACAGAAACAGTTAATTCGTCTGCTAAAACATTACCAAATAATCGAAAGCTTAATGAAAGAGGCTTTGTAAAATCCTCTAAAATATTAATTGGTAATAAAAGAGGTGTAGGTTCTATATATCTTTTAAAATACCCAAATCCTTTGGTACTTAAACCTGCATAAAAATACATAAATGATGTTAATAAAGATAATGCTACTGTTGTATTTATATCATTTGTTGGAGCTCCAAATTCACCTTCAGAAAGCTTTATTAACTTCCAGGGGATTATAGCACCGGCCCAGTTACAGCCAAAAATAAATAAAAATAAAGTACCAATAAAAGGTAACCATGGTCGATAAGCCGTTTCACCAAGTTGGTTTTGGGCGATATCTTTAATAAACTCAACAACTGACTCCATAAAATTTTGCCAACCATTAGGTACTATATTCTTATTTGAAGTTCCTAAAAATGAAAATAAAAGTGTTAATAAAATTACAAAAGAACTAACGATTAATACTTGGCCATGAAAAGTAATATCATTTAATTCCCAGTATAGATGTTTTCCAACTTCGATATCTGATAAAAAGATTAATGAGTTCAAATTAATAAAATTAGTACTTTCCAGAATATTCATATTTAATTTTAGTAAAGAGATAAATTATAACACCTTATGCAAAAATACGCATACAGATGAATGATATGGAACCAAAATTGAAATAATTATAGTTTAAAATACCTAAAAAAGAAAAATTTTAAATAGAAAACTTTTCTATCATGTAATGACTAGCTAGGGTTCTCACAGTTTCTCCAGTTTATAATCCTCTGAAATTTTTTTGGCTTTTTAATAATACGGTATAATACTAACTTCCTAGTGTATAACGGGTAAACCTTTTAATTTTAATATTTTCACCAAAAAGAGTGATTTTTTCCTTTATTAATTCATCAATTGTAATATTTGAGTCTCTAATAAATGCTTGATCAAGTAAACTTAAATTTTTCAAGGTTTTTTCAATTCGCCCTAAAATAATTTTTTCTTTAATTTCCTCAGGTTTATTAATTAAGTCTTGTTTCGCTGATTCAATTTCTTTTTCTGCAAGGAAAAACTCTTTTGGTATTTCAGTAGTGTTGACATAAAGAACATCAGGCGAGGCTGCAATTTGCATTGCAATATTTTGAACTAACTCTTGAAATTCTTTACGACGTGCAACAAAATCTGTTTCACAATTAACTTCAACTAAAACCCCAATTTTTCCACCAGCGTGTATATAACTATTAACAATACCTTCAATAGTTTTTCTATCTACTTTCTTATCTGCAGCAGCCAAACCTTTCTGACGTAAAGTCTTAACAGCTTCTTCAAAATCACCATTTGTTTCTTGGAGAGCTTTTTTACAATTCATCATACCAGCACCAGTTTTTTGTCGCAATTCTTTAACTAGTGCTGAACTAATTTCTAAAGTCATAATAGTATTTTATCCTAGTTTTTAATGTTGTGATTAACGTTTGACCTTTTTTTCTAAATTTTTAGAGAATTTTGTTGTCCTAAACAAATACTATCTGCTATATTTTTAATAATATATTTGATTGATCTAATCGAATCATCATTACCAGGGATTGGTATTGTCGCTAAATTTGGGTCACAATTTGTATCAAGAATCGAAATAATAGGAATATCTAAAGAAAGTGCTTCTTGAATAGCAATAATTTCACGTTTTTGGTCAATTATTACTAAAATATCAGGAATTTTTTTCATTCCTTTCACACCATTAAAATATTTTTTTAGTTTTTCTAATTCTTTTTTTAAATTTGAGGCTTCTTTTTTAGGTAAATTATTAAAAAAATTTAACTTTTCTTGCTCTTCTAATTGATTTAAACGATCAATTCGACCTTTTATAGTTACCCAGTTTGTTAGCATTCCACCTAACCAACGGTGATTTACATAAAATGCTCCACATTTTTGAGCTTCAATAGCAATCAAAGAAGATGCTTGTTTTTTTGTCCCAACAAATAAAAAAGTTTGATTTTTTGCTGATGCTTTTTTACTAAAATCACAAGCTCGTTTTAAAAATTCAGTTGTCTGGATTAAATCTAAAATGTGAATACCATTACGTTCTGCATATATATAGGGAAACATTTTTGGGTTCCATCGATGAGCTTTATGTCCAAAATGTACACCTGCATCTAAAAGTTGAGCCAATTCAATTTTAGCCATAGAAATAATAATCCTTTTTATTTTTAAATATTTTATACTTAACTCTTTTACCTATATTTAAAAGATTTTTCTTAAATTAAATGATAATTATTTTTGTGTTAATTTATATGGTAAATAGTATAGCAGACTTTTAATCTTTTAATTATAACTGGAATAAAAAGCAACAGTTACTTAATTATTATACTTAAACTTTATTAATTTTTTTAATTTTGTTTGTTTCATTTTCAATTGTTTTTTTAAACTTAAATTATCTTTTTTTGTTATTGATTTTTCTGGTAGTAAAACTTTATTAAAAGTAATATCTTGATTAGCATAGAATCCTGTCCCTGCTGGTATTAATCGCCCAGTAATCGCATTCTCCTTTAAGCCTCTAAGCCAATCGGTTTTTCCTTGAATAGCTGCCCGTGTTAAAACTCGTGTTGTTTCTTGGAAACTCGCTGCAGCTAAAAAACCATCTGTTTTTAAAGAAGATTTTGTAATCCCTAATAGAATAGGACGGAATCCTAATTTGTTACTATTTTTAATGCAAAGATTAATATATTGAGCTTGATCTAAATCTATAATATCACCAGGTAAGAAATTAGTTTTCCCGGGGTATTCTATATAAACTTTGTGAGTCATTTCTCTAACAATTAACTCTACATGTTTACCTGAAATTATAACCCCTTGTGAAATATATATGGCTTGGACAGATGTTAATAATAATGTTTGTAACTTTTTTAAGCTACGGTATGCTGATTCATAAATAGATAATGTTCCTAAAGAACAAAAATATCGGAAATATACATGAAGAAGAGTGTGGGGATTTAAGGGACCTTCAGTTAATGGCTGTCCTACACATATAGATTCATAAGTTTTAACTAATAATCTTTCAGACCGTGATGTTATATAATAATCATAACTTTTAGAGGGCACTGTACTAATTAAAATGAGATTAGAAGTATATTTGATCGATTTAACAAAACCCTGTCTAGTTGCAAGCAGAGCTTCAGTTTTAGGCTTACGAGCTTCTAAAATATTATCAATTTTTGGTAAACCTTGTACTATATCACCAGTTTTTAGTCGTTCGTATACTAATTGCCCAAAATTTTCTTGTCCTTTAATATAATCCCCAGGGATTTTTCGAATTAAAGCTCCTGTGGAGAAAAAGTAAGGTTGACCTAAATGTAAGGCAATTTTATTACCTTCGACTTGCTCCATTAAACCAGAATTTTTAATAAGTACATTATTATTGAAAAGTTTGTTTACTTTTAAAAATTGGTTTTGTTTATAATTATGAGTAAAACTATCTAAAAAAACCTCTTCATAATCAGATTTTGTTGTTAATAAAATATTAGACTTTATGTTATTCCGTTTTATTTTTACACTATAAACAAAATTATCAAATGGAAATATAGTATCAAACGAACCAATAACGGTATAAGGATCAATAAATTGTTTTTCCTCTACAAGTAAATTTAAAGATACATCCGTTTTTTTTATTTCTTTTGGGAGCACAGAATCAAAAAGAAAAGTTTGTGAATAAATTAGATTAACTTGGCCATAAGAATTTTTTTTTTGTGGTCCCTTATACTCAAAGACTAATTCTGTATCATTTGATTGAAGTGAATAATCAATTGTTAATGAAGAATCGACAAATTGTATTGGATAATCAATTTTGATTTGTTGACCAGATGCAACTTGTAGATTAAAATTTTCAACTAATAGATTAAGAGGCGCAAAACAATTTGATTCAAAAATTTTAACTGAACATTCATTCGTAAATTCATACCGAGTTATAGGGCGAATATATAAATAGGTCTCATTATTAATGTCTTCCAATTCTAGATAACTTAAAACTTTAACTTCAAATTTATCTAATATAAACTCTCCAGGATAATAAACCTGTTCATTAAAATCTTTAGTTAATTTTGGTTTTTTATCCAACAGATATCTCTGTCCTGGCTTAATACTAATGTATTTTATTCGTTTTTCAACTTCAAAATCGATAAAACCTTCTATATTAGTAAGATAGTTCGGAAAAATTTCTATATCTTTTTTTACATATTCTCCCTTTTTAAATTTGAAATCTTTTTTGTTTGAAGTTGTTTGAACTACAGCTTCTGGTATATAAAAAATTGTTGAGCCTGACTTTAATTTATTAGTGAAATTATTACCTGGCTCCTGACTAAATACGTTTGGCTTATAAAAATTTGAAATATAAAATTTTCCACCAGTTTTTGTTTTATATTTCTTATTATGTAAGAAACCCAAAGAAAATAAGCGATTTTTAAGTAGTTCTGGTTTTAATACTATCTCATGAGTATGTGATAAATAGACTTTGCACTTAGTGACTTCAATATTATTCCTTTCTATAAAGATCCGGAAATTATTTAACCCATAAGAGCAATTTTGGATACTTAGACTGTTTATTTCTTGGGTTAATTTGTTTCTAGATAAATGTATAAAACCACCGACAGTTGTAACCATTTTTGATTGTGCTATGGCTTGATTTTTATAAATTTTTTCTAATTTTCTTACTCTTAAATTAGTATTAAATGGAATGCTAAAAACTTGACCAGATAAAACCCAAAAAATATAATTTTTTTTACTTCGTTTACTAAAATTTTCATTGACTGGCATTTGTGGGAAGCCATCTTTTTCAAGAAATATTTCACCTGGTTCTTTTGCACAAATATATTTAATTTCTTTTTCAGCTAAATTTATTTCTTTTATTTTCGGGGCAGCTTCAAATAGTACTTGATTACGTTTAATGTAATTATTATTATTTACAAGAATTATTGTACGAGCCTCAACCCTTATTTTTACTATTTCATTAGCATAATTGATTATTGCTAACCAAGATTGGTTTTCACTTACTACAGCATCTTGTCCATAATTAGTACGATAAGGGCTAACTTTTAGCTCTGGTAAGAAATTTATATAACCAGAACATTGAGCACGTCCCTGGCGAATTAATTCACTTGTGAAAATCCCTCCTGTATGGAAAGTTCTCATAGTTAATTGTGTTCCAGGCTCACCAATAGATTGTGCTGCAATTAAGCCAACTGTTTCACCTAATTCTACTAAAGTACCTAGTGCTAAATTCCATCCATAGCACTGCTGACAAACTGCTCTTCTACATTTGCAGGTTAGTGGGGATCTAATCAATACTTTAATAATTTTGAATTTAATCAATTCATCAATAAGCCGTGACGTTATTTGTTGATTTCTTAAAGCAAGAATTTCTTTACTTCCTGGTTTAAAGATTGTAGAAGCTAGTACACGACCATTAAGAAGTTCTTTAAGTGATAAAAACCCCTTTTCATCTTTTTCTACATCTTCTTCTAAAAAAATACCTCGCTCAGTCTTACAATCTAATTCACTGATTATAATACTTTGAGCAACTTCAACAAGTCTTCGCGTTAAATAACCTGAATCCGCCGTTTTTATTGCCGTATCAACTAAACCTTTCCGAGCACCATAAGAAGAAATAATATAATCTGTAATTGATAAACCTTCTCGGAAATTGGCTCCGATAGCTCGATCAATAATTTTACCATTTGGATCTGACATTAAGCCCCGCATACCAACTAATTGTCGAACTTGTGCAATATTTCCACGTGCACCAGAGAAGGCCATAATATATACCGAATTTAAAGGATCATTCTTTTTAAAAAATTCTATTAATCGATCTTTTAATTCTTCACTAGTGCTATTCCAAATATAAATAATCCTCTGGAAGCGTTCTACTTCTGTAATTTCACCATTATTTGCTTGTGATTCTGCTAAAAAAACATCATTAGATGCAATCTCCATAATAGCAGTTTTAGCAGGTGATATTTTTAAATCTTCAATACTTATAGAAATCCCAGATTTTGTAGCGTATTCAAAACCTATTTCTTTTAATTGGTCGACAAAATATGCAGCTTTTCTTTGACCATAATTTTTAAATGCCCATTCAATAATTTTCTTTAACTCTTTTTTATTGATTATGTTATTAGAAAATATTTTTGATTGCTTTAACATTTTACTCTACCTCCTAGTTATTTAATATATCATTAATACACTGGTTAAAAATAATACGACCAGGTGTAGTTCGAATGTATTGGACTAATAATTGCCCATCCTTTGTCTCTTTACGTTGTAAATTATTATAAATATGAAGAGTCTGATTATTAGATAGAATAATCGTCTTTAAAAATTTTAATTCAGTATCTAAAGTAATATCCTTTGGACACCTAACCCAAATAGATGAGTGCAGTTGTAGTTGTTTTTGCTCATATGCTGAGATTACTTCATTAAAATTAGAAAAATAATTAGTTGAACCTTTTAAACCCATTCTATTTTGTGCAGTTAAGTAATAAAAACCTAAAACCATATCTTGTGATGGTTGAATGTTTGGCTCACCAGTAGAGGGAGACAAAAAATTATTCGGAGCTAAAAGACATAGTCTTGTTTCCAATTGCGATTCGAAAGATAGAGGGATATGCACTGCCATTTGATCACCATCAAAATCTGCATTAAAAGCTGGGCAAACAAGAGGATGTAACTGAATAGCTCGCCCTCTTACTAATACAGGATCAAACGCCTGTACTCCTAAACGATGAAGAGTAGGGGCACGATTTAAAATAATAGGGTGCTTTCTTAATATCTCCTCTGTTAGGTACCAAATAAAAGATTGATTACTATAAATAATTTTTTTAGCCTTTTTTATTGAATGAGATAAACCTTGGGAAAGTAATTTATAAATAATAAATGGTAAAAATAACTCAATTGCCATTTCATATGGTAACCCACATTGATTTAATTCTAATTGAGGGCCTACAATAATAACAGAACGGCCCGAGTAGTCCACCCGTTTACCTAATAAGTTTTGACGGAAGCGTCCCTGTTTACCCTCAATAATATCAGCTAATGATTTTAATGGGCGTTTATTTGCATCTAATACTTTTGAACCTCGTTTACCATTATCAATCAAAGTATCGACAGCTTCCTGAATCATTCGTTTTTCAGTTAAAATAACAACACTAGGTGCATGTACTGACAATAAACGTTTCAATCTTTTATTTCTAATAATAATTTTTCGGTAGAGTTCATTTAGATCTGAAGTCGCAAACCTTCCATTATCCAATTTTACCATTGGTCTAATCCCAGGCGGAAGAACAGGAAGAAAATGTAAGACCATCCATTCGGGTCTTGTATTAGTTGTTAAAAAATTTTCAAATATACGAATTCTTTTAATTGCATCCTCTACTGCTTTTGTAACATTAGAACAAAACATTATGTTACGGTTACTTGCAATCTCTGCTTTTAAATCAATTCGTTTTAACCTATCGTATAAGATTTCAGCACCTTGACGTTTTTTCCCATAAACAAAACCCTCACCTTCTGTATCATAAAAAAAATCATCATATTTTGAAACATCCTGATCTTGTTCAGGTTCTTTACCATTATAAACAACACCTTCGAGTTTAGTTATTGAAGAATCTAAAATGGTTGATAAAAAGCTAGGTGAACCTTTTAAGTACCAAATATGAACAACTGGGGATAATAAATTAATATATCCCATTCGGTGTCGGCGTACTCGTGATTCTGTCAACTCTACACCACAAATTTCACAAATTAACGTCTCTGGTTCTTTGTGTTTATAACGGCCACAAGTACATTCCCAATTTTTGATAGGACCAAAAATTTTTTCACAAAACAACCCACCTTTTTCAGGTTTATGAGTTCGATAATTAATTGTTTCTGGTTCAGTCACTTCACCAACTATCTCTCCGTTAGGTAAAATTTTTTCAGCCCACTCTTTAATACGTTCGGGTGAAGCTAAATTAATTTTAACATACTCAAATTGCTGTTTTACGTTTTTCATAATTTTCTACAAATAAATATTTTTATAACTTTGAAATAAACTTAATCTTTAAAGTAATTTAGATTTTACAAGAGTTAACAGATTAACTTTATAAGATGCCATTTCTCCATTATCTAATTTACCAATTTTATGAGTCGTAATATCTAACCCTAAAGCATTTAATTCTCTTAGTAATACTTTAAAGGATTCAGGAACACCTGGTTCAGGTATCGGGTGACCTTTAATAATAGCGTTAAACACTTCATGTCTTCCGTTAATATCATCAGATTTTATGGTTAGCAATTCTTGCAAGGTATATGCGACCCCAAAAGCCTCTAAAGCCCAAACTTCCATTTCCCCAAATCTTTGTCCACCATGTTTTGATTTACCTCCTAATGGTTGTTGAGTTACTAAAGAATAAGAACCAGTTGAACGTGCATGCATTTTTTTATCCACTAAATGAATAAGCTTTAAAATATAAGGCTTTCCAACAAGAATAGGATTATCAAAAATTTCACCAGTCCTTCCATCGGTTAATAATATTTTACCAGGTGAAGACTTATTAAAAAGCCAAAATTTATTAGTTTTTTTAGCAGCTTTTTTTAAAGTTTTATTTATTAATATTCTTGAAGCATTAGGTCTGTACATTTCATCAAATGGGATTACTTTAAATCTACGATTTAAGTAGTCTCCAGCAAAACCTAGTAGACACTCAAAAATTTGACCTACATTCATTCGTGAAGGAACACCTAAAGGGTTTAAAATAACATCTACTACTGTACCATCAGGTAAAAATGGCATGTCATGTATTGGAATTATTTTTGAAATAACACCTTTATTACCATGTCTTCCCGAAATTTTATCACCAATTCGAATTTTTTTAATTTGCGCTATAGAGATACAAACCCATTCGTATACACCAGAAGCTAAATTATCTCCTTTTTCACGTGAAGCCGTTTGTATTTCAATAACCCGACCCGAAATACCATTTGGTACTCTTAAAGAAGTATCTTCGGGTTCTGGTGATTTTATATTGAATATTGCCCTTAATAATTTACTCTCTGGTAATTCTTCATCTTCTACTATAGGGGTAATTTTACCAACTAAAATATCACCAGCATTAACAAATGTTCCTTTTTTTATTATACCATTTGTATCTAAATTACATATAGCATCAACATCAATGTTCGGAATGGAGGTTGTTATTTCTTCTACACTTGCACTATCATCTACAAGCTGTAGTTCATATTTTTCTATATGAATTGACGTAAAAAGATCTTCTTGAACTAATCTTTCACTAACTAAAATAGCATCTTCGTAATTATAACCTTCCCAAGGCATATAAGCAACCGTTAAATTTTGACCCAACGCAAGCTCTCCTCCATCAGTCCCCGGCCCATCAGCAATAATCTGCCCGGGTTTTACAATTTCACCAGTCCAAATTAATGGTTTTTGGTTAATTATAGTTTCTTGGTTTGAACGACGATATTTGTCTAAAAAATAAACTTTAGAACTTCCAATATTTTTATTATCAAGTATTATAATACGGTCTGCTGAAACGGCATCAACAATTCCATTTAACAAATTTATAATTACTACTTGTGAATCTGCTGCTATTTGATGTTCAATACCTGTACCAATTATAGGTTTTTTTGGATATAATAAAGGAACAGCTTGTCTTTGCATGTTTGAGCCCATTAAGGCACGGTTAGCATCATCGTGCTCTAAAAATGGTATTAAAGAAGCCCCTATTGCTATAATTTGTATAGGAGAAACCGCTATAAAATCAACACTAACAGAATCAACAATTATAAATTCATTATAAAAACGTACAGGAACTGAAGTAGTTTTGAAAAATTCATCTTTTGTTAATAAAACATCCCCAGATGCAACCTTATAAATAGTTTCTTGTTCCGCAGTTAAATAAATTGGACCTAATTCTCTTAATACTTTTCCCTTATAAACACGGAAAAAAGGAGTTGTTATGAAACCATAATTATTGATTTTCGCATGTGTTGCCAACGATGCAATTAAACCAGCTTTTTGTCCCTCAGGGGTTTCAATTGGGCACAAACGTCCATATTGTGTTGGGTGGATATCCCTTGCTGCAAAACTAACATGTTCACTATTTAAACCTCCAGGGCCTAACGAACTAATCCGACGTTTATGTGTCAGTTGCGCTAGAGCATTTATTTCATCAAAATATTGTGATAAAGGACTTAAGCCAAAAAATTCTCTTATAACAGAAGTTAAAACTTTTGCATTCACTAAATCATTCGGCATCAAAGTTTCTTCTAGGGGTATGTCTTCCTCAAAATTTTGGTTAGCTTTAATTTTTATATCCTTAAACTTTTTATCCAGACTACCCCTTTTTACTTTTTTAACTCTGAACATCTCAGGTGTTAATTTTTCATCGGTAGTGATTTTTTTCCGTAGTCTGTTAAGAGCTACACGTACTTGTAATTGTAAAAGTTCACCTATAGAACGTACTCTTCTGTTTTCTAAGTTATCTATATCATCAAGCTTTTCATTATAAGAACTAATATGAATCAGTTTATCAATAGATTTTAGAATATCTATTGAGGTTAAAACCCTTATATTTAATGGTAAACTGATACCTAGTTTCTTATTAAGTTTGATACGACCTACTTCACCAAGATCATATAAATTTTTATTTAAAAGACGTTCAGTTATAAGTTCACGTATTCGAAAAACTGACATTAACATACTTTTATTATAACTTCCAAAAGTAGCCTTATGAAACATTTTGTCATAAATAACTGAATTTAATGATTTAACACTTTTTCTTAAAAACTCATAGTTTTGAATTGTTTGATAAATTTCATGCTCTTCCAACGAAAAGCCAACTAGAAACCAATTTATAGGGATTTTGTATTGTTTATCAAATTTAACCCAAATTAAATTGTATTCCAATTCAAAAGTTAACCAAGAACCATGTTTCGAAATAATTGTTCCTTCATAAAAAACTTTTTTCTCTTTTTGAATACGTTTATAATAGATACCAGGGCTTCTAATAATTTGACTAACAATTACTCTTTCGCAACCGTTAAATATAAAAGTACCTTTCTCAGTCATAAGAGGTATTTCCCCAAAAAATACTCTCTCCTTTGGTGAAAAGTCTTCTGATTGTACCGAACCGTTTTTCACTGTTTCGTTCTTTTTCAGTGACATTAGAACATAAACTCTTAAGTTATAATTACCCTTTTTCTTTAGAGCATTTAAAATAGCAAAACTAGGATAATAAATTTTATATTCTTGCCCATAAATTATTAATTCAATACCGCTTCTTTTATTTACTATTGAAGGGCAATTGGTTAACTCTTCAGGTAATCCTTCTGTTAAAAACCAACAAAAACTTATCCGTTGGACTTCTGATAAATCTGGGAGAATTATCGGGAACTTTTGATTTCTATTCTCTAAAATATCTTTCATAATATATCTAAGTTATATATATCTATATATTTTTTTATATCTAAACGGGGTATTGAAAACAAATTAAAATATTAGTTTGATGTAGGGAAGGTTTTTTTAAATAAATTTGTTTTTTTTCTAATAGCTGTATTCTTATGAATAATATTTTTTTTAACTGCCTTATCAATTTGACTAACAACCGATGAAAAAGAAGCTCTAAGCAAAGCCTTATAATTAGACTTATCTTCTCCTACCTGAGATGCTTGTTCAGTAGAAGCTTTAAGAAGGTTTAAATGGTTTTTTTCATGGGTTTTTATAAGAGATTTATACGAATTGTTTTGAATACGATTTCTTTTATTGATTTTTATACGTTTTTTCGACGATTTATTATTTGCCATATTTTGTTATCCTTAATAAAAATAATATAATAATGTATAACATTATTATATACTAATATATTATTTTTAAGCAAGTTGTATAGAAAAACAGCTATTTCGCTGTTAGAGTTCTTAGAAATATTAAATTAAAGGAGAGAGTCGGATTCGAACCCACGGAACGCGTAAACGTTCATCTGATTTCAAATCAGACGCAATCGACCATCTCTGCCATCTCTCCTATTGATTATGATAATAATTTTATTACATAGAGCATATATAATTATGCTCTATTTTAGATATAAGTTTTTACCTATTTATACTTACAAGTTTATAAGAGAAGTAACTAATTCGTCAAGTTAAACTAAGATGTATTAAATATCTAGAATAACTTGACGAATGAAAAATGATTAATAACTTTGCTATGATTATATTTCTTATTTCCATTTTATAGAAGCTGGGTTAGGGTTTTTTCCGATAGAGAAATCTCTTTTCCCGACTGGAGTTCTACCTTCATTTGATGTTTCCGGGAAAACACCATCTTTTGGATGTAGAAATTGTATTTCTCCACCTGGGAAAATTCTATAAATTTTGTAATCCTTTATCTTTAGTTTTCGTAATTGAGTGCCTAAAGCAAGGCATTGTTCTTTACGAGCAAGGTATAAAAGATTTTGACCTAAAAGCATTAATGCTGTACCAGCAGTTGGCATTTCAAATAGTTGTTCCTTAGTAGAGTTCCAAGTAATTACGTATTTTTCTTCGTACTCTGCTGAACGTAACCAACCACCAGTACTACCACCAAAAACAGGCATATATTTACTAGGATAAAGGGACATAGTTATATGAATCTAAAATTAAATCTGAAAATTTAATAAGTTTATATAAATTCTAGCGGAGGCCGGATTTGAACCTGCGACTTTCGGGTTATGAGCCCAACGAGCTACCAAACTGCTCCACTCCGCAAAACGCACACTTAACTCTGGTATTTAGAGCTAATAAGGTATTATTATTCGGGACGGCAGGATTTGAACCTGCGGCACCCTGCTCCCAAAGCAGATACGCTACCAAACTGCGCTACGTCCCGTAATTGATTGATATACCCTTACAGCATATCAATACTAGGTTATTTATGTCAAGAAGATTATATAAATAAAAATTTAAGCAGCAGCTTCTTTAGCTGCGTACATAATTTCTAATGTTATAGTTTCCATTTTTTGCTCTTGAGCAAACTTTTCGGTGTTTCGTTTAATCTTACCTCTAATAAACCCTGGGATTTTTGTTAATTCCGCCTGTGATTCTAAATTCCATTTTATTTCGGAATCTTGCGAAGTTACAGACAACCCTGCACTTAAAACTTCTTTTGTGTCATGACCACCAAAAATTTCTAATAAATGATCTTCCATACCTAATGTGAAAGAATTATATATTAAATCTGCAATTTGATTTGCCCCTTCATAACCAAGAAATGGTCTATAACTTAAAGGGAAATTTTGAATATGAACCGGCGCTGATATAACACCACATGGGATATTTAGACGTTTAGCAACATGTCTTTCCATTTGAGTACCAAAAATCACTGCCGGTTCAACTTTAGCGATTAAATCACCAATTAAATTATGATCATCTGTTATAACAATTTCGTCACATAAATCACCTACTTCTTTTTCAAACCAAGACTTATCATACTTACAGTAAGTTCCCGCCCAAACAACATTAATACCCATTTCCTTGGTTAAAATTTTAGTCATCGCTGCTGCATGCGTAGAATCACCAAATACTATTGCTTTTTTCCCTGTTAAGTTTTGGCAATCTATAGATCTAGAAAACCAAGCTGATTGAGAAACAAAACGAGTTTGTATATCAATATATTTTTCAAAGTTAACCTCTGCTTTATTATCATTTAAGATATATTGGATTTTTCTAATGCAATTCGCTGTTTCAACTACTCCCATAGGAGTAGTATCAATAAAAGGCATATCGAATTCATCTTTTAAATATTCTGCTGTCAGTAAACCAATCTCTCTATAAGGAACTATATTAAACCAAGCTTTAGGTAAGTTTTTTAATTCTTGTACCGAAGCCCCTTCTGGTATAATACTATTAATTTTTATATTTAAATCTGACATCAGGCGTTTTAATTCAGCAATATCATGTTGATTATGAAAAGCCAAATTGAAGGAGCCAATAATATTCACTGAAGGCTCTATTGTTTTAGTTGTGTCTAATTGTTTAGTTTTTTGTGCCTTTTTTATATAAAATTGTACAATTTGCTCTAAAGTACGATCCGCAGCTTGCATTTCATTTACTCTATAATGATTAACATCCGCTAATAAAACATCAGCCTGTGTTTCAATTGAAGCACGATTAACAAAATTTTGTAAATCTTCTTGTAAAATACTGGAAGTACATGTAGGAGTTAATACAACTAAATCTGGTTTTTCTTCCTTATCTTTTCTACTAATATTGTTAACAACTTTTTCTTGTGATCCTCTTGCTAAAACATGTCTGTCAACAACACTTGCTGTTACAGCAGTAAAATCACGTTTTCTTTCTAGCATTGATCGCATAACATTGAAATAATCGTCACCTAAAGGAGCATGCATAATAGCGTGGACATTTTTAAACGAACTTGCAATCCTAAGAGTACCAATATGAGCAGGACCTGCGTACATCCAATAAGCTAATTTCATAAGATATTATATTAATTTAAATAAATATTTTAGAGTGTTCAATAGAAACACCCTCTAGGGAAAAGAGGATTATAATACATTTTTTCAAATAAAGAACACCTTTTTAAAATATACATAATATAAAGTTAAAATACCGAAGTCTTTTTCTAAATAATAAAATGTATTTTTAAAAATTTGTTCGTACATGCAAACTATAATATCATAGACTGTTAGGGTCGATGCCCGAGTGGTTAAAGGGGGCGGATTGTAAATCCGCTGGTTTTCCTACGTTGGTTCAAATCCAACTCGGCCTATTAAAATTATTGATCTTACTGCCTAAATAATAACCTGCTAAAGTTATTTTTTAGGTTTTTTTGGTGCTTGATCTTTTCTAGTCCTATCCCACCAAATAAAATCGGGACCATCTCGACCTAAGTGTACTTCAATTGCTTCACGCATAAAGGTATTACCTTCATACTTACCAAAAAGAGCTCTTAAAAAACAAGGTATAAATATAACAACCCAAGCAAGAAAAGCTAATAATGCTGCTTCTGACTTATCTGCTGGGTTTTTAACAAATACATTTGTAAAGTTAATAAATAGTTCATGGAAAATCCCTTGAAAGGAGATAATTATTATACCATACATAATATTGAACCTAACAAATCTATCCTCTGGTATTTTATAACGTACTAGAACACCATACCCTACCAACAGATAAATAAAAGATAAGAATGGTACTTTTTGTATAATATTAACTGATTCTGCTATATAATTTGGTAAAAAAATCCTTACAAGAAAAGGATGAGTTTCAGCAATTAAAGGCATATGTGTATTTACTACATCTAAATAAGGTACATAGTAGGCTAAAACGGAAAGAACTCTTTGACAAACTAAGCCATTAAAGGCTAAAAACCATTTTCTAGGCTTATTAAAATTAAATTTTTGTTCTAGTACAAAACCTAGTACCAAAAATAGAATAAAAATAAAGATTTCAAACCAATAGACACCGAAAAACAATTCTAGTACATTTCCTCTAAGATGATCAAACATCTTTTAGACCTCACTATTTTAATATGCTATAACTTAAAAAATCGATAAAACACAGAATTATATTTTACCTTGCATTTAATAATACAGGTATTTTGTATAAATGTCCAGTTACAATTTATTAGTTAAAAAAAAGATTGTTTAAATTTTAAAAACTCAAGGTTAAATTTAACTTTTGCACGATTTGTTTTACCACCAGCGATAACTTTTGTCGGGAAATACAATAACCAAAATTCCGAAAATGAAATATAACTAATTAAACTACTTACCATTAAAAATAAAAAACCAAAATAAATTAATTTAATACCAGGATCAGACTTAATCTGAATACCTGTAGAAGAAATTATATCAGTAAAATTAAACCTGATTAAATCGGTATCATAAATAGTATCACCTATATTAATGGTCTTTATAAATTTTCCATCATTATCGTATAGGCTAATTTGCCCGCGATGATCTTTAATAAGTATAATAAAATTTTTTTTATCTCGTTTTGTATTAGGTAACGAGCTAATCCAAATTTTTTGGTTCGAATTATTAATTTTGGATATAGGTAGCTGAAGGCTTATAATAGAATTATCATTCTTAATATAATTTAATCTTAGCCCTAATATTCCCCAATCAGTTTGGTATATTATTAAATCACTTAATAATAATGGGTTATTTACAGAAATAGTTTTTCTTTGAGTTTCCCCACCACTACCGTTTAATACTGAAACATCTGTATAAAATTGTTTAATTGAACCAGTAGAAGTATACGTTGACCAAAAGTCATTAATACGGAACGTTTTTTGAGGTACTGAAGAAAAAAAACCATTTTTTATAACATTTTGGATATGAAACACTTCAGTTTTAGGTATTAATTCTTGAGAGTTAAATCCCTTTAATGCCCCTAATGTACTTCCCAGTAGTACACAGATAATACTTAAATGTACAATAATAGGACCAACTCTACTTATCAATCCTTTATAAGCATAAAAACTATTCGATTGCTGAAAAAGTGAATATTCTTTTTTCAACAATACGTAGCTCAAATGACTTGGGAAGACTTTAATTGACTTTATTTTAAAGGTCAACTTATTATATTGATTAACTTGTTTATAAAAATAGTATCTTCGAGAAAATTTTAAAGTTGGCAGCTGTTGGAGAACTGTACAGCAAGCTAAAGATAGTCCTAAAAGGCCAAGCAATAATAAAAACCACCACGTACTATAAATATTATCGAAACCGAAAAAAAGAAGAATTTTCCAAAGTGGAATACTAAAAATTAATGTTGGGTAATTGTTTTGGTAAAATGAAATTTCCTTACTTTGTTCAATAATGGAACCAATACTAGTCAATATTGCAATAGCTAACAATATTATTATAGCTAATTTTAAATTAGCCAAATATTTAAAAATACGTTTAATCATATATAAATAATTAATAATAAGATTTTAGATTAATAAACTTTAATAAAAAATTTTAAGCAACACGAATTTTTCCGGATGCTGCCCAATTCTGTATTAACTCTGTACGTAAAGGATCAATATCAAGAATTGGAATAGTTTCTTTGATAGCTATTAAAATATCATTAGTTGTAAATTCTCGCTGTTCACTAAATGCGACATACATAGCATCAATAATAGTTTGTTCAATTTCTGCTCCGGAAAATTTACGGGCACGCTTACTTAATTTTTTACTATCATAAGTTTGCCAAGTCTCTGGTCGAAAACGTCTTAAATGAACTTCATAAATTAGTTTTCGTTCATCAACCGTTGGTATACCAAGAAAAAAAATTTCATCAAAGCGACCTTTTCTTAATATTTCTACGGGTAAAGAATAAATATCATTAGCTGTGGCAATAACAAAAACGGGAAGAGTTTTTTCCCCTAGCCAAGTAACAAATGTTGCTAAAACACGTGTTGTTGTTCCGCTATCAAAATTTTGTTCAGAATCACTAAAAGCTTTATCAATTTCATCAACCCACAATACACAGGGAGCTAATGATTCAGCAATAGCGATCATTTCACGAACTCTAGATTCTGATTCCCCTACAACTCCAGCAAATAATCTCCCAACATCTAAACGTAAAAGTGGTAATTTCCATTCATAAGCAACAGATTTTGCAATCAAACTTTTACCACTTCCTTGCATCCCAATTATTAACACCCCTTTTGGTGTTACTAAACCATAATTTAATGCTTGTTCAGAAAATATTTCAGTTCTTGCGTTTAGCCATTTTTTTAAATTATAAGCTCCACCAACATCCTTTAACTTACTTTTAACTGACCAAAATTCTAAAAGCTCAGTTTGACTAATCACTTGGCGTTTTTCTCTTAAAATTATCGGGATTGCATTCTGATCTATTTGTTTATAAATAACAATTGCTTTTCCCAAAACTCTTCTAATTTTCTCTAAAGATAAACCTTGGCAAGCCTGAATAACTTTTTCCAAGATCCGTTGAGATAAGTTCCCTTCAACCGTCAAATTTTTATTCAAACGCGTTAATTCTGTTTTAATTTCTTTAGGTGTTGGTAAATTAAATTTTATAATCGTAATATGATCTTTAAGATCATTTGGGATTTGAACTTCAGAATCAACAATAATAATAGTCTTCGGTTGAATTTTTAATAATTGTACAATATTTCGTAACTTTCTAGAAATTGTTAAGTCTTTTAAAAATCTCTTAAAATCTTTCAAAATAAAAATACTTGGGGTTCTTGAATTTATTTTTTCAATAAATTCTATAGCTTCCAATGGATTTCTCTTACCAAATTCTTTTTTTATGGGGTTTAGTTTATAACCTTCGATAAAGTCCCAAACATATAGATTACTATAACTTTTATTAATAATAGCATTCCGGATAGTATATTCTAATCGGTCTTCTTCAATGGTTATAACATAAATTATAGGGTAACGGGCTTTTAATAAAATTAAAAGTTCTTCTTGAAAAGTCATAATAAAATATTTTTAATTTATATAAATTAAGTTTCTATAAACCTATTGTCTAAATACTTAAATTTTTTCTTTTTTTTCGTCTACGGTTGTTTATTACTTTGCAACCTTGCTTACTTTTCATTCGAGCACGAAAACCAGAAACAGCAACAACTTTTCTATTCGTTCCACCTAATGTTCTTTTTGTCATAATATTTTATTATATCTTTTATTATAAATACTAAATGATGAGAGTATAATAACATAAATTAAAGAATTTGTACATATATTTTTTCTTTAATTCTTTATCTTAATTTATATCTGTTAATATAATATTGGAAATAAAAATTTCAAATATAATTGAATCCCTACAGTCCTTAAGAGTAAGATTCAAAAGACTGGTAGCCCTCTCTTCATATTGAAGAAAAGGATCTTTTTGTGCATACGCCTCCCAACTAATAGCATCAAGTAAAAAATTCATATTTTCTAAATGCTTAAACCAAAAAAAATCAATATATTTAAAAAAAATAAGTTGATTGTAACGATCTAATACACGTGAATCTGTTGAACAAGAATAACGAAATTCTTTACAAGCATAACTTGCCCATAATTGCTCATAAAGGAATTTTTTTAATTTAGATAGCTTATCCAAATTATTATATATCATACCATTTGAAATAGATAAACGATTTAATAGTCTAAGAATTTTTTTCGATAAAATAATATCTTTACCTTCACGAGTCTGTGAATCTAAGTAATCTATAAAATCATCAAGAAACCCTTCACTAAACTCCATAACTAAATCACGCATAATAGTAGTAGAAAGAACTTTTTCGCGTAAATAATAAATAACTTTTCTTTGTTTATCTAAAACTTGGTCATATTTATTTAGGGTTTTGCGCTGATCATAATAAAAACCTTCCACTTTTTGTTGAGCAGAATTTAAAGAATCTGAGAGAAATTTAGAATCTAAAATTTCACTTTCAATTTTTAATTTTTGCATCGTTTCTTGTATTTTGTCACCACCAAAAACCCGAATTAATGGATCATTTAAGCTTAAAAAAAATCTCGAGCTTCCAGGATTACCTTGTCTTCCTGCACGACCTCGTAATTGGTTATCAATTCGCCTTGATTCATGACGTTCAGTCCCTATAACATAAAGTCCACCTAAGGATTTTACAATTTCAGATTCTTCTTTTTGTTTTTCTTTATATTTACTTAATAGTTGACTATGGAGATTAAAAATAAACTTTTCCAAAAGGTTTAATTGTTTATTTGAGACCTCTAAAGATGCTAATAGTGTATCTAAATTTTTTTGTAAGTAAGTAACTAATTTCGGGCTTTTCTTTAAAGCTCTTTTTAATTTTCTTAAATCAATACCAGGAACAAAAAATTTTTTTTTCCCTAATAATCTTTTTAATATGAAGCGAGTAGATTCTAATGCTTTAAATTCAGGGTTACCACCTAATAAGATATCAGTTCCTCTGCCTGCCATATTTGTTGCAATAGTTATAGAATTCAAACAACCAGCTTGCGCCACAATTTTTGATTCTCTACTTACATTCTCTGGTTTTGCATTTAATAGTTGGTGAGGTACCCTATAGGTGTTTAATAATTGAGAAAGTATTTCTGAATTTTGAATAGTTGTTGTACCAACTAGAACAGGTCGACCTGTAGAATACATCTTCAAACATTCTTGAGCAATAGCTCTCCATTTACTTATTTCATCAATAAAAATAAAATCAGAATCATCTTTACGCTTCATTTTTTCATATGTAGGTAATATAGAAACCGGTAGATCATAAATATTTTCAAATTCTAATTCCTCAGTTTTAGCCGTACCTGTCATACCAGATATTTTTGGATATAGTCGAAAAAAATTTTGATAAGTTATTGAGGCTAAAGTTTCGCTTCCCCTTAAATTTTGAATATTTTCTTTTGCTTCGATAGATTGGTGCAAGCCATCACCCCACTTTCTACCTTCCATTATTCGACCCGTGAATTCATCAATAATAACAATTTGGTTATCCTTTAGAATATAATGAATATCGCGGAAAAAAAGGTACCTAGCTTTTAAAGAGTTTAAAATATAAGGAATCCATGGGTCTTGGATACTATATAAATTATCAACTTTTAATAAAATTTTAGTACGTTTCAAACCTTGCTCTGTTAGACTTATTTTTTTTGCTTTTTCATCAATTTCAAAATGCTTTTTATCTTCCAAATACTTAGAAGCTTCATTAGCTTTAAAATATTTTTCTACCAATAAGTCTGAATCACGTGATATAATTAAAGGGGTCCTCGCTTCGTCAATCAAAATAGAATCAACTTCATCGATAATACAAAAATTGAAAGGTTTCTGTACTAACTCTTTTTTATCTGTGACCATATTATCTTTTAAAAAATCGAAGACTAAATCAACATTCGTTACATATGTTATATCTCGAGAATAATTTATTTTCCGATCTGCGATTGTCATATCTGATTGTATAAGACCAACCCCTAATCCCAATAATCGATGTATTTGACCCATCCATTCTGCATCACGTTTTGCTAAATAATCATTTATAGTTACTATATGGACACCTTTACCTGCCAAAGAATTAGCTAATGCAGGTGAAGTTGACACTAAAGTTTTTCCTTCACCAGTTTTCATTTCCGCAATTTTACCATCGTTTAAAACTAATCCTCCTAATAGTTGTACATCATAATGTCTTAAATCAATTGTTCTTTTAGAGGCTTCTCTAGTTAGCGCAAAGCTTTCAGCCAATATTTTTTTATCAAAATTATCTTCTTTGGAAGTAAAAAATTTTAATTTTGAAGTTCTACTTTTTAACTCATTATCACTTAAAGAGATTAATTCTTTTTCAAGATCATTAATATAATTTAAGGTTGGTCGATACTCATCCCAAATACTATTAATTCGGGGAAATAATTTTATCATCTGTTATTAAATTTGTTTAAATTAAAAGCTTTTAAGGAAAAGAAACTTATCTTTTAAGTAGTTTATCTAAGTTAACTCTCTTGTTAAATATAGACCTAGGAATTTACAGGATTAATAAGTAGCTTTTTTTAATACTTAGTTATTAAGTCTGCCATAAAAAAATTTCGTTAAAGCTTATAATATGGCTTATAATAATTATTGGTTTTTAAATTTTTTTTTTATTTAGGGATTCCTTCAGCTTTAAAATTAGAAGCTAATGGGCTTGTAATATCACCTGTTGGTGCATTAAAGCTTCCCATTGCTACATTATTAAGTCTTAATTTTAACCAAGTAATAAAGGTTTTATCTACAGAAACAATTGCTGAACATTCATTATCTATTCTAGCTTGTCTTAATTTTGTCTGTAACTCAGTTAATTGAACAGATTCTAGAAATTTTGGTGATTTTACGAGCCAAAAATCTATATTTTTTTTTACTCTTCGATAATGTTGTACCCGTTCGCGTAAAATTTCTTCAACGGGTTCAGCAACTAATAAAAATTCACTACTTGCAACAATAAAATAATAAGTTGTTAAAGGTTTTGGAATATTCACTAACTTCTCCTTCCTTACGGATGTAAAATGATTAAAAAATCATGTAACTAATTCTTTTTTTAACTTCGATTGTTATTAATACTCTATTAGAAATTTTTAATCTCTCTCTTAATTTCAAAATAGTGTATCATAACAGACCTGGTATTGTGATTTAAAAAACTAATAAATTTCAATGATAAAGTAATTGACGTTATAAATTTAACTACAAGGATTTATAATTGTTTTTTTGTTAAATTTAAAAAATTTGACCCTTTTAAAGGAGAACTTGATTGTGCAAACTTATATGAATCCATTTGGCCTGCTAAATAAGCTTGTCTACCTGCTTGAACAGCAAGATTCATAGCTTTAGCCATAACTGTAGGAGTTTTTGCTTGTGCTATTGCAGTATTTATAAGAACAGCCCCTGCACCTAGTTCCATAGCAAATGCTGCTTCGCTAGGAGATCCAATTCCTGCATCTACAATCACTGGTATCTTAGAATTCTCAATAATGATTTGAATATTATTTATACTTTGAATACCTTGTCCTGAACCGATAGGTGAACCTAAAGGCATAATCGTAGAACATCCAATATCCTCCAAGTGTTTTGCTAACATTGGATCAGTATTTGTATATGGTAATACAATAAAACCCTTTTTAACTAAAAATTCTGCTGCTTTTAATGTCCCTATTGGGTCAGGAAAAAGATATTTAGGATCAGATATAACTTCCAATTTAATAAAATTATTTTCTTTTTGACCAATTCTTTTAGATAATTCACGACCTAAAAATGCTAACCGAATAGCTTCTTCAGATGTTTTTGCACCGGCAGTATTTGGTAATAACCAGAACTTTTTCCAGTTAATGGCTGTTATTAAATTATCATTCCTGGAGATATTCAATAAATTAAGTCTTCGGATAGCAACAGTGACCATTTCACTTTCACTTTTTGCTAAACATTCTACCATCTCTTTTAAACTTCTATATTTCCCAGTCCCAACAATAAGGCGAGAATTAAAAACTTTGCCTCCAATAGTTAATTGGTCTTGTTCTAACATAATTTAATTTGGTTTGATTAGTACTATTATTATAACTTAATTTTTAGTATTTTAGTAAACTTATCATTAGTATTTTAAGTTAAATCAATTCATTCAATATAATACTTACATTACCTTATAAATTTAAAGATTTAGAAGCGAGTGACGCGATTCGAACGCGCGACATCAACCTTGGCAAGGTTGCGCTCTACCACTGAGCTACACTCGCAAATCAAATATTAAGAAACCTATAGTTACTACTATAACATAATAACGATTTTATGTCATCCAAACTTAAATATAAAGTAAATTACCAACCTTATTGATAAATAGGGTTGGTACTTTAATTTATAATATCTTATTCGAAATCTTTTCGGTTTGGATTTCTTGATGGATCGTTAGATAAAAACCCAAATATGAAAAGTGAACTAAAACCTGTAACAATAGCATAAACGAATAGTTTTAAAAAATATAAACTAAGCATAAGAATCCTCCGATAAAATTATTTATTAATAATTATATATCAATTAGTAAGTATTAAGCAATTAAATTTATATATAAGAACTTACTATATATAAATTTAATCCTCAGTGAAATCCGTATCGATAACAGTTTCATCAGAATTTGTTTGTGGCTCATCCTTTACTTCTGAGTTGGCTGAACTAGCAATTTCTTCTCCAATAGTTTGAGAAATTTTTTGCAACTCTTCAAGTTTATTTTTTAGGTCTTCATTATCAAACTCATCATTCTCTAATACATCACGAATTCCTTTAATACCCTCTGTAAGAAGTTCTTTTTTCTCTAAAGATATTTTATCTTCATATTCTTTTAATTGTTTTTCATTTTGATAACAAACTAAATCAGCCTGGTTCTTCAAGTCAATTTTTTCTTTTTTCTCTTTATCTATTTTAGATGATTCTTCTGCATTTTTTATCATTTTCTCAACTTCATCTTTATCTAAAGTTGAGGCATTCTGGATATTAATACGTTGTGTTTTACCTGTCCCTTTATCTTTAGCAGTTACGGATAAAATACCACTTGCATTAATATCAAAAGTAACTTCAATTTGCGGAACTCCTCTAGAAGCTAATGGTATTCCTTCTAATCTGAAATTACCTAAACTTTTATTATCTTTGGCTAGTTTACGTTCTCCTTGTAAAACTTCAATATCAACACTTTCCTGATTATCTGTAGCTGTTGAAAAGGTTTCCGATTTTTTAACTGGGATTGTAGTATTTCTAGGAATCATTACTGTCATTAAAGACCCTAATGTTTCAACCCCTAACGATAAAGGTGTTACATCTAATAGCAGAATATTTTTAACCTCACCAGCTAGTACTCCACCTTGCACAGCTGCCCCAATTGCGACAACTTCATCTGGGTTTACAGTCTGGTTTGCCTCTTTTTCTACTATCTTGTACACCAAATTTTGAACAGCTGGTATACGTGTTGAACCCCCTACTAATACTAACTCATTAATTGTATTTCGATCAACACGAGCATCTTTTATTGCTGCTTCTACAGGTAATCGACAGCGGTTTATTAGATCTTCACAAAGCTCTTCAAATTTTCCACGTGTTAATATTTCCTCTATATGCTTAGGTCCATCTTGATTTGCTGTAATAAAGGGAAGATTTATAGTTGTTTCAGATAGATTGGATAATTCAATTTTAGCTTTTTCAGCTGCCTCTGTTAATCTTTGTAAAGCTTGAGGGTCAGAAGCTAGATTAATACCTTCTGTCTTTTGGAATTTTGCAAGAATAAAATCAACAATTTTTCTATCAAAATCATCTCCACCAAGTTTAGTATCACCTGATGTTGATAAAACTTCGAAAACACCATCTCCAACTTCTAGTAAAGAAACATCAAATGTCCCACCACCTAAATCAAAAATAATAACTAGCTCATTATTTTTTTTTTCAAGACCATAAGCTAATGAAGCTGCTGTTGGTTCATTAATAATTCTTTTAACTTCTAATCCTGCAATTCTTCCTGCATCTCTTGTTGCTTGTCGTTGTGAATCATTGAAATATGCTGGAACTGTAATTACCGCTTCATTAATAGTTTGTCCCATATATAAACTAACGTCGTTAGAAAGCTTTCTCAGGATTTGTGATGAAATTTCCTCAGGACTAAATTGCTTATCCATGTTAGAACAAACAATTTTGACATTATCCTTATTATCACCAACAAGTTTATAAGAAACTTCTTTTGATTCTTTGCTTAGTTCACTGAATTTTGAGCCCATAAAACGTTTAATCGATGAGAAAGTGTTCTCAGGATTAATAACAGCTTGTCGTTTGGCAATTTGTCCAACTAATAAATCTTTATTTTTCGTATAAGCGACAATTGATGGTGTTGTTCTTAATCCCTCCGTATTGTTAACTACTGTGGGTTGCCCACCTTCCATTACTGCTGCAACGGAGTTGGTCGTCCCAAGGTCAACTCCAAATATTTTACTTATATTAGCCATATAATTATTTCTCCGTAAATTTCTCTATTAAATAATAACATAATTTTAACTTAAAGTTACTAATTTTGTCAAGTAAGAAAAAATTATTCTTATCATTCCGAAGTATTTTTACTAAACTTTTAGTCTATATTTATAGGAAAGAGAGGGATTCGAACCCTCGGTACAAAGAATATTTGTACAATAGATTAGCAATCTAACGCTTTAAGCCACTCAGCCATCTCACCGTAAATATGACTCTGGCTGGATTTGAACCTGCGACCAAGGGCTTATGAGTCCCCTACTCTAACCACTGAGCTACAGAGCCTTACATTCTAATTATAGACTGTTCAACTTAACTTATCGAAATTTTTATTCCTTCGACAAGTACAAAAAGAATATAAAATTTTTTTATATTTATGCTTATTGACAAACAGTATATAGTTATGGCATATTATATCCATAGTCTATTTAGATATGTTTATGGGGGTTGTATCTCAATTTGGTTAGAGTATCACCCTGTCACGGTGAAAGTTGCGGGTTCGAGTCCCGTCAATCCCGAAATTATATTTACCCTTGGTTTGTTTTATTACTAACAACAATACATTCAGTTGTTAAAATCATACTAGCAATAGAAATCGCATTTTGTAATGCTGAACGCGTTACTTTTGCTGGATCAACAATACCATAATCAAACATATCCCCAAAATCATTTATTTCAGCATTATAACCAAACTCAAAATACTGTTCTTCAACTAAGTCTGTTATAACACTACCATTTTTTCCAGTGTTTTCAGCAATTCTTTTAAGTGGTTCTTTAATAGAATCCGCTAAAATATAAGCCCCAATAAGTTGATCATCTTTTAAATTTTGTTTAGCCCATAATTTTAATGGTGTTGATAGATGTGTTAGCGTTGCACCACCTCCAGGTATAACACCTTCTTCAACTGCTGCACGTGTTGCGTTTATTGCATCTTCTAATCGTAATTTTTTATCTTTCATTTCTGTTTCCGTTACAGCACCAACCTTAATAACTGCAATACCACCAGAAAGCTTCGCAATTCTATCCTTCAATTTTTCAATTTCATATGCTGACTCGTTCATTGCAATTTGTTTTTTTAATTGCTCACAACGATTTTTGATATTATCCAAATTACCTTCAGTAATAATGGTAGTTGAATCTTTTGTAACAGTTATTCGTGAAGCTTTACCTAATAATTCTAATTCAACACTATCTAAACGTAGACCTAATTCTTCGGTAATTAAAGTCCCACCAGTTAAGATTGCAATATCTTCTAATAAAGATTTACGAAGATCACCAAATCCAGGTGCTCGTATGGCAACAACATTAACAATTCCTCGTAATTTATTAAGAACTAGAGTAGATAATGCCTCTTTTTCAATATCTTCAGCAATTATTAGTAAAGGTCTTTTAGTAAATGCAACTTTTTCTAAAATCGGGATTAAATCTTGTTGAACAAGAGTAAGCTTTTTATTTGTAATTAAAATAAAAGGGTTATCATATTCTACTTCAGATTTTTCAGCGTTTGTAATAAAATAAGGAGAAATAAAACCTTTATCTAGTCTCATACCTTCAGTTATTGCTAACTCAATAAACGTATTATTACTTTCTTCCAAAGAAATAACTCCATCGCGACCTACAGTTTTTAAAGCTCTTGCAATCATAGATCCAATCTCTTTATCGTTACCGGAAGAAATTGTTGCTACTTGCTCTATTGCCATATTATTTTCAATAGGACGAGCGTAATCTAATATTTGGTTAGTTAAATATTTTGTAGCTTTTTCAAGACCAAACTTTAAAGAAATTGGGTTTGAACCTGCAGCTACGTTCTTCATTCCTTTTTTTACAATTGCATAAGCTAAAACAGTTGCTGTAGTTGTACCATCACCAGCTACATCATTTGTTTTTGAAGCTGCTTGTCTTATTAGAGACACACCAGTATTAAAAATATTATCTTTTAATTCAATCTCTTTCGCAATACTCACCCCATCATTAATTATTTGGGGCGAACCATATTTTTTATCTAAAACCACATTTCTACCTTTTGGTCCTAAAGTAACTGAAACTGCTTCAACTAAGACTTTCATTCCTTTTTCAAGTGCTTGCCTTGCATGTTCTTGATATAATATTTTTTTACTCACTGTTTTGTTGTATTATTAAATATAAAAGTTTTAGAAGTGATAAAGGTTTTATTAGGTTTTATTTTTTAAATAGTTCTAATAAAATATGAATATATTTATTCTGAGAATAATATTATTCATATTTTATTATAGCTAAAATTAACCCCAGTCTTTTTCAGATTGAGAAAGAACGAAATTAGCCACATCTTCAATATCAGTTTCAGCTAGACGACCACCAAAAGCTGGCATGGCATTTTTCCCATTTGTTACTTGATAAGTAATCGCACTAACACTATTCATTTGATTGTCAGATAAAGCACCTTTCTTTAGAGTTTTTTCAGGCATAATAACATTGTTACCACCAGCATGACATGCTGAACAATTGGCAGTAAAAATGTTTTCCCCATTATTAATGTCTACGGCTTGAGCTGGATTTTGAAAACTAATTAAAGCTAAGCATGCAATAAAGAAACCAAAAAAAAAATTTTTCATTGATAATTCTCGTATAGAGTCTTTTTTAATTTAACAAAATAAAAATCTATTATTTTTTTAATATAGAAAGCGAGATTAAAAATCTTTACTACTTTATTTTTTAATTAATAATAAATTTTACCACCACCCCATTTCTCAGAAACAATCTTAGGTTGTAATAATATATGACCTGCAATATCTACTAGATCATTTTCATCTAATGATCGCATTCTTGTGAAAATATTAGCACTTTTAATACTTGGATGGATTTCTGCAATTGATTCTAAACCATCATAAGTTGTAGGGTTTTTCATATAATCAACTAAACCATTAACATTATTACGTGATGGTGTAGCTAAACTTAGAGCCTCAGAATCAAGACCTAAATTTGGGTTTGTTTTTGTTATCCCACCAACATGACATTGTCCACAACTAGAATTAAATAATCTTTTACCTCTTTTAACTTGTTCTGGAGTTAAGACTGTTGTTTTGCCATCGCTAGTTACAGGTATTGTTCTTGTTGCTTCATCTAAGTCTATAGCTAAAACTGATGACCCAACTGAATTTGCTAAACAAGCAATAGTTAAACTTATAAAAAATTTTTTGAACATATTAGATTAAACCTATAAAATATTTTAATTACTGAAACAAAAAAACAAGAATTACTAACAACTTTTACTTAGATTTATTAGAATAAATTTTTGGTAATTTTAATTGTTCTTTGATTTTTTTGGCAATTAAGCCTCTAAGTCGGATATTTTCCCAACCAGCTGCAAGAGCAATACTAACTAAAAGAACTTGACTAAATAATAGTATTGGATCAAGTCGCCACCCATGAATAATTAAAATAGAGCCGTAAATCAACCCTAATGTTGTAAAAAAAATATCTTCATCACGTGATAATTCTGGTCTTATAATTCGTAAAAAATATAAAATTAATACACCAAGAATTATTATAAGGCCTAAAAGAAAATTTGCTCCAAAAGCTATGTTTATCATGAATTATTAAATTTTTGATAAATTATTTATAATTGAATTAGAAACTATAAAACCTTCTATACATTTTTTATTTATAGAAATGTAAAAAACAAAAATTAAAAAACTAACTTTTAAAATTTTTGTTTTTAATTACTATTTTTTTGGTGGTACACGAATTAAAGCATCTTTTTTACTGACAAAGAATAATGCAAGACTGATAGGTAAAACTACAATAAGCCCACCAGCAATTAAGCTGGATAAAAAATTTGTTAAAGATGGTGTCATAATTTTATATTTTCTTTCTTTTCTCTAATAAAATATATTTTCTTGAACTATGCAAAACATCTAATTCTAGAAATAGAAACCAACAGTAAATTTTTTGAAGGACTAGAGACAAGCGTATTAAATTATATAGTATATATTATAATAATTTATTTATTTATATAAATAATAAGAATATATGCTCTATAGTATTTTGACTACAAATAATAAGTTTATATTGGACCGTTTATTAAAGTATATTAATCTCTCAAGAACCTTTCCTTTATAATGTATAATGCAATATAATTTCTTTGTCTATTATTATTCTTTTAAAGAAATATTTGAATAATATTATATCTCTTTCTAATTTTCATACACTAATAAATAAATTATTAGCGTAGTATAGTTTTGTAGATATTAAGATTATTATTCATTTATCTTTAGTATAATTATATTAAAGAGTGGCAGATACTGAAATGCATGTTTTTTTCTTTTTCTTTTTAAAAGAAACTAATCCGTCTACAAGTGCATATAAAGTGTAATCGTTTCCAACCCCTACATTATCACCTGGTTTAAAACTTAATCCCCTTTGTCTTATTAAAATATTACCAGCCTGCACTGGATGCCCTTGGAAGCATTTTACCCCAAGACGTTTTGATTTAGAATCTCGTCCATTTTTTGTACTTCCCGCACCTTTTTTATGAGCCATTTTTATTTATTTACTAATTTATGAAAAATAATTTGTTTCTTTATTCAAATCAGATTGGTCTTGGTAATTTTTAGCTTGGTTAAAACAAAGTTTATGAATGAAAAACAAATTAAATAATAGTAATATTATATTAGATAATAATTAGTGTACACCTATAATATATAATTGGTTATAGAATTTTGTAAACTTCATTTTTAAGGATTATCATACCTTTACTTAGTTGATAATTTTTTATCCTAATTAGTAGAAAACCTATAAAAAAATAATTTTTTTTTCTAAATTATAAATTAAAATAAAAATACTTTTTTAAGATATACTATGATATGATATGATAAGTTTTGTAAAAACTTAAAAGTTTATTTTAATTATCCTTTAGTAAAATATTATAAATAAAAAATTAATGAAAAATATTAAACAAACAACCTTCTTAAATGATAAAGAACTTATTGATTCTGTCGAAAGTGTTCATATTAAAAAGAATCTATCCAAAATATTTGTAGGTGACACAGTAAAGATTGGAGTATTTATTAAAGAAGGTAATAAAGAGAGAATACAATACTATCAAGGGATTATTTTAGGAAAAAATAATAGTGGGATTAATTTAACAATCTCAGTTAGAAAAGTATTCCAAGGTATCGGCGTAGAAAGAAATTTTTTAATACATTCTCCTAAATTTGAATCAATTGAAGTCATTAAGTCTTCTCGTGTAAGAAGATCAAAATTATATTATTTACGAAGTATTGTAGGTAAAGGAAGTCGTCTAAAACAAAGGTTTAGAACTAAGTAATTTGCATCTGGCTGGGTTCGAACCAGCGGTGTTCTAAAAAGAAGACGGATTATGAGTCCGTTGCCTTCAACCACTCGGCCACAAATGCGAAAATTCGTTCTATAAATTTCCTTTTATAATTTATAGAAATGAGGAGCTGGTGGGACTCGAACCCACGTCCATTTAAAATAATCATCAAACTAATCAATGTAATCACAGATTTAGTTATTAATTAGTTTACTTCCATTATCTTTAAAACGGTAAATAAAAAAATCTTTAACAAGAAAGTTGATGAGTTTATGTTTATTTTAATAAATAAAATTAAAATACTTTATCTATAACAATAATAATACCAAAACTAAAGTTTTGTAAAGTTTTAGGGGAAAATAATCTTATTCCTATTTCAATCAACAATTATAAAATTGATTGAGGTTAAAATTCAAGAAATTTATGCAAAGACTTGATTTTTATTAAAATTAATAATGTTGTTTGCAATTACTGTATGTTTTAAGGATTTAAATCTGCTTATTGATTAATAGAATTATAAATGTCGAAACCAATACAGCCCCTTTTATTATTAATAAGTAATATAAATAGATATAATACCTTAATTTTACTAGTTCATTATCTTTTATATCTATTTGTATAGTCCTTAAAGGTATCGTTGAATAGTATATACGAGAGCTAAGACAAAATATAAAATAGTTAATATTTGAATTAATTTATCGATTGATTTTTCTGCTCTACTAGAACTTTCAAAAAGTTTAAACGGATCTAAATTTTCTTGTAAGCTCTGCTCATTAGGACTTCTAACTAGTATAATAAGAACTAATGATAAATTGAGTATTATTGATAATATACTAAAAATGTTCACATTACTCATAACAGTATATTTATATATATATATATGACAAATAATTTAATAAAGTTAATAATTTAATTATTATTGATTATTTTAATTTACTTTTTTATTCTCCCTGAACTTTTAATAATAGAAACCCAAGAGATAATCCAATTAGAACCATACTAAAACATAAAACACCGATTGATAAAATTTCTCCACCCATAAATTATTACATCCTTATGCTTAAAATTATATAATCTTAAAACCCATTACGGCCCCAAACGACTAGCGAAAGAGAAAACGTAAATATCATCATAATTGTAGCCCAACCTAAGCTAATAATATCCATGCGTATTCCTTAATTTTTGAAAATATATAATCAATATAGACTTTATTATATACTTTAATTTAACTCTAGGTCAAAATCAATATAATTCAATATTTACTTACTTTTAAAGAGTGATTTTTATAAAATGTTTATTATTATATTATTTAGTATATAATATATAATAATATTAAGATTAAATAGGAGAGGCTAGATGAACTAAAAAAAAATATATAAAGTTAGCTTTAGTTGTAGGTGTTCCAGTTTGAGTCTTAAACAAAGTCCGAACTTAAAATTCTTTATTCGTAAAATTAATAAATACGAAATTGAAATAATTTAGTGATTTTCGCTAATCGGAATGAGAAATAAATAAAGCTTTAAATTAAAACTGTAAAATAATAACTAACTATTAATTTATACTAGGGGTAAAATCTATGACTAAATCGATTAACAGTAATAAAAATAATGAAACAAATGCAGTAAAAACAAAAACTCCTGCAGGTGAGTCTTTACTTACACCTCGCTTTTATACAACTGACTTTGATGCAATGGCTAACTTAGACATTAATTCAAATAAATCAGAGCTTGAATCTATTATAGAAGAATTTCGTATGGATTATAACCAACATCACTTTATTCGTGATCAAGAGTTTAATCAATCTTGGGCCCACTTTGATAAACGTACAAAATCTCTTATTACAGAATTTTTAGAAAGATCATGTACAGCTGAATTTTCAGGATTTTTATTATATAAGGAATTATCAAGAAACCTTAAAACGAAAAACCCTTTATTAGCTGAAGGATTTGCTTTTATGTCTAGAGATGAAGCAAGACACGCAGGGTTTTTAAATAAATCAATGAGTGATTTTAATTTAACACTTGATTTAGGGTTTTTAACTAAGAGTCGTAAATATACTTTTTTTTCGCCTAAATTTATTTTTTATGCTACATATTTATCAGAAAAAATTGGTTATTGGCGATATATAACAATCTATAGACATTTAGAAAAAAACCCTCAATATCGTATTTATCCAATATTTAGGTTTTTTGAGAGTTGGTGCCAAGATGAAAATAGACATGGAGACTTTTTTGCTGCTATTTTAAAGTCCCAACCAGAATTACTAACTACTACTATCGCTAAACTTTGGTGTAGATTTTTTCTGTTATCGGTTTTTGCAACTATGTATTTAAATGATTTACAAAGAAGTAGTTTTTATGCTACCTTAGGTTTAGATGCTCGTAAATTTGATATTCATGTAATCAAAAAAACAAACCAAAGTGCAGGGCGATTATTTCCTGTGATTTTGAATGTAAATCATCCAAGTTTTTTCAAACATTTAGACAAATGTGCTGAAGCAAACTTAGCATTAATAAAAATCGATGGTGAGGAAAAAGTCCATTACGGTCATGCCTTACAGAATTTTATGTTCTTTTTCCAACGAGCAGGGAACTATTCTGTTATATTAGTTAATTTACTACAGATGGGTTTAATGAAACCTTTAAATTCTGAAAAAGATTGGCATACTATATATTAAATAGATCTTGATTATTTTTTTTGTAATTTAAAAAGACAAAATTAATAAATTACTATAGAGAATAATATTCTTTATAGTATAAAGATAAAAGTAACTGTGATTAATTATATAAGGAAAATGTTATTATGAATAATAATAATGCACAGGTAGGAAAAATTGCCCCAGATTTTGAGGCAATAGCAGTTTATGACGAGGAACGTTATAAAATTCGATTATCAGATTATCGTAAAAAAAAATATGTTGTTCTATTTTTTTACCCATTAAATTTTACTTTTGTTTGTCCTACGGAAATAACTTCATTTAGCGATCGCTTTAAGGAATTTAGTTCATTAGACACTGAAGTTTTAGCTGTTTCTGTTGATAGTGAATATTCACATTTATCATGGGTACAAACTAAACGTGAAGATGGAGGGTTAGGTCCCTTAAGTTATCCTTTAGTTTCTGACTTGAAAAAAGAAATTAGTAATTCTTATAATATTTTGCATGATTCTGGGGTTGCCTTACGCGGTTTGTTTATTATTGATAAAAAAGGCGTTATACAATATTCAACTACGAATAATTTATCTTTTGGTCGTAGTGTTGATGAAACCTTAAGAATTTTACAAGCTATTCAATATATAACAGAAAATCCTGATGAGGTTTGCCCTAGTGATTGGGAACCTGGGGATGAAACAATTTTTATCTAAAAATTGATTTAAGAACCTAGAAAATAAAAGAAGTTAGTGAGCAAGTTTCTTAAAATACTTAGCAATTCATGATATAAAAATATATAAATATCAAAAAAATTATGCCAAAACTTAAAACAAGAAAAGCTGCAAAAAAACGTTATAAACTTATTGCAGGAAAAAGATTTGTTCGACGTAAAGCTTTTAAGGGGCATCTTTTAGAAAAAAAATCTTCTAAGCAAAAGAGAAATTTAGCAAATACAATTGTAGTAAGTAAATCAGATACCACAGCAATAAGAAAAATGTTAGTTTGTTAGCCTATAACAATAAGAAAATTAATGGTTAGAGTTAAGCGAGGTAATGTCGCTAGAAACCGTAGAAACAAAATCTTAAAACTTGCAAAAGGATTCTCTGGTGCTCATTCAAGTTTGTTCCGGGTAGCAAATCAACAAGTAATTAAAAGCTTAATATATGCCTATCGTGGAAGAAAAGAGAAAAAAAGAATATTTCGTCAATTATGGATTACTAGGATTAATGCTGCCGTAAGTAATTACAACTTAAAGTATAGTAAATTCATCCATAATTTAAAACGATCAAAAATTCTTCTAAATCGCAAAATGTTATCCCAGTTAGCTATTTTAGACCCTTCAGCTTTTTCTGTTATAGTTGAAGTAACCCAGTAAAATACTTTGAACAAAAAAGGGGGGATTTTCTTTTTTGTTCAAATCATTGTATTGAATTTATTAATTAAAAAATATTTAAAATGATTATGAAAAGAACTATTTCAGTATTAGTTGAAAAGGATGCCGGAGGATTAGTTCGTATTATAAGCTTATTAACTAGAAGACGATTCCAGATTGAAAGTATTACAATGGCAGCATGTGAAAGAAAATGTTATGAAAGAATAACAATAGTAGTAATAAACCAAAGTGATGGATCAGATGCCGCTAGCCAGTTAACTAAACAAATAAAAAAATTAATTAATGTTGTTAATGCTCAAGATATAACATACTTACCTCTAGTGCAGAGAGAGTTAGTTTTAGTAAAACTACAAGTAAGTATTATAGAACGAGAGGAAATTATAAATTTAGCTGAGATATTTAGATTTAAAATTACTGATATCACAGAGTCTACGCTTATCTTAGAAGTAACAGCCGACCCTGGAAAGGTCGCGGCTCTTCAAAAAATACTAGAAAAATATAATATTTTACAATTATCTAGAACAGGGGAAATTGCTATAACCCGTGAATCCTCAGTAAGTACTTCTTCATTAAAAGAATACCCTGACTTTGAAGGTGACACAGGTAGGAATTCTTTTAAAAATGTTCAGGAAGTATTTTATAAGGATTATTATAAACCTGGAGAAGCGTTATTTAATAAACTATAACAAGTTCCTAATAGAATTAATAGTCCCCTATTTTAAAGCTAAATGATAAAACATAATTTTGAATGATAATTAACTATCAAACTTTATAGATTAAATTTTCTAATTTATTTACAAATAATAAAAATCTTTTATAGTTTTAAATTATTCTAAAAAAATAGATCAAAAGAAAGATAAGAGGATTCTTTTGATCTATTTTTTTGGTTAAATCCCATCCAATTACCAGGCTTTTCTTGGTAAGATAAACATTCATTAACATCCCATTCTAAGAGATATAAATTTTTTTTAGAAAAAAAATTTATACACAATAAAGTAGGAGATTGAGGGAAAAACGGATTTTTTTTTGTATAATGATTTTTTTTTTCATTATGTTTTTGTTCAACAATAAAATAAACTTCACAATTAGTTATACGATTACAATTCAAACAAATACACATAAAAAATTTTATTTTTTTATTATTATATTTATATAATAGTTTTTATTTGGGGGTGGAGGGACTTGAACCCTCACGATTTGCATCAACGGATTTTCATTTAGATATGATTTTCATCAAAAATAAAAAAATATATATAATTTTTTTTGTCCAAATTGGACTCTATCTTTACCAATTAAGGTAGTTCCCGTCGAGTCTCTGCACCTTAATTAATAATTAATTGTATTAATTCTTGGCTCAAGATTGTCTTATCATAATTATGACTTAGATTTCCTTGAATTTGAGAACTTACTTGCCTAACCACGTTAATGATTTGATGCTCAAAGTTTTAAGTCCGTTGCGTCTACCATTCCGCCACACCCCCAGTTATAACAATACATCATATAACAATTAGCTAATAAAAAAATGTTCACTTTTAGAACTAGTAGTTAGTTTAAATTTTTTTGATATTAGGCGACACCCAGATTCGAACTGGGGATAGAGGATTTGCAATCCACGGCCTTACCACTTAGCTATATCGCCTTTCTAAATTATATCACTTTAGACTAATATAATTAAATAGCTATATTATATTATATTATATTAGAAATTCAGATACAACTATTCTTAAGTTATTTAATGTATAATAACATCATATTATTATTAAATTAATAAAAATTATCTTTTGTATATAGGTTGAGAAAAGTTACTACCTTTCTAAGGTATAGTATTTATATACCTTAGGGACTTCTAAATTATTCCCTCATTAAAGGATAAAAACTATTAAGAGCTTGTTGCTGGCTTCGGAGAATCTATATGCCTGAGAATGTGCAGGAAAGAACTCGATTAAAAAGTGAGCGTTACGAATCAGGTGTAATTCCGTATGCCAAAATGGGATATTGGGATGCTGATTATAACGTTAAAGACACTGATATTCTAGCTCTATTCCGTATAACTCCACAACCAGGCGTAGATCCCGTAGAAGCTGCCGCTGCTGTTGCGGGTGAATCTTCTACTGCAACATGGACGGTAGTTTGGACAGACTTATTAACTGCTTGCGATATCTATAGAGCAAAAGCATATAGAGTAGATCCAGTACCTGGAACAAGCGACCAATTCTTTGCATATATTGCTTATGAATGTGATTTATTTGAAGAAGGTTCTCTTGCGAATTTAACAGCTTCTATTATTGGTAACGTTTTCGGTTTTAAAGCTGTTAAAGCTTTACGTCTAGAAGACATGAGAATTCCTTTTGCTTACTTAAAAACTTTCCAAGGTCCAGCTACTGGTGTAATTGTGGAAAGAGAAAGATTAGACAAATTTGGTCGTCCTTTCTTAGGTGCTACTGTAAAACCTAAATTAGGTCTTTCAGGTAAAAACTACGGACGTGTAGTTTATGAAGGTTTAACTGGTGGTCTTGATTTCCTTAAGGATGATGAGAACATTAACTCACAACCATTCATGCGTTGGAAAGAGCGTTTCTTATACTGTATGGAAGGTGTTAACCGTGCTGCTGCTGCAACAGGTGAAGTTAAAGGTTCTTACCTTAACATTACTGCTGCAACAATAGAACAAATGTATGAACGTGCAGAATACGCTCATTCAATTGGTACTGTTATTGTAATGATCGATTTAGTTATCGGTTATACTGCTATTCAAACTATGGCTATCTGGGCACGAAAAGCTGAGATGATTTTACATTTACATCGTGCAGGGAACTCTACTTATGCTCGTCAAAAAAACCATGGTATTAACTTCCGAGTTATCTGTAAATGGATGCGTATGTGTGGTGTAGACCATATCCATGCTGGTACAGTTGTTGGTAAATTAGAAGGAGATCCTTTAATGGTTAGAGGATTCTACAACAGTTTATTATTAACTCAACTTAAAATTAATCTAGCTGAAGGTTTATTCTTCGACATGGATTGGGCATCTCTTAGAAAATGTGTTCCAGTAGCTTCTGGTGGAATCCATTGTGGTCAAATGCACCAACTTCTTTACTATTTAGGTGACGATGTGGTTCTACAATTTGGTGGTGGTACTATTGGTCACCCTGATGGTATTCAATCCGGTGCGACAGCAAACCGTGTTGCTCTAGAATCTATGGTTCTAGCTCGTAATGAAGGTCGTGATTATGTTGGCGAAGGTCCTGAAATCTTACGTAACGCAGCGGCTACTTGTGGTCCTTTAAAAGCAGCGTTAGATTTATGGAAAGATATTACTTTCGATTACACTTCAACAGATACACCTGACTTCGTTGAAGTTGCAACTGAAAGCAACTAGTATAATGAAACAAAATTTATAAGAGATTAATTCTAAATAATTCTCGTTATCTTTAGGTAGCGAGAAAATATACCTAATAATTTTATTTACTTTATTCTTAAAATAGATTGATTATTTTGTTATAAAATTGAGACTTGACCTTAAATTTGTTTTAATTTCAGAAAAAATACTTAATACCCCCTATTATTTTAAGTGAAAGTAGAGAGTAAATAAAAAGTTTAGTATACAACTAAAAATAAAATTTCTATAATTTATCTTTAAGGAATATTTGAATAGTGATGAGAGTTACACAAGGATGTTTTTCGTTTTTACCAGATCTAAATGATGAGCAAATCAAACAACAAGTTTCTTATGCTATGTCAAAAGGATGGGCTGTTAGTGTAGAATGGACAGATGATCCACATCCACGTAATTCATATTGGGAATTATGGGGTCTTCCTTTATTCGACATTCAAGATGCTGCTGCATTAATGTATGAACTTGGTGAATGTAGAAAAGTTAACCCAGAAGGTTACATTAAAATCAATGCGTTTGATGCTAGTATCGGTACAGAAAGTTGTGTATTATCATTTATTGTACAACGACCTTCAAACGAACCTGGTTTCTACTTAGAACGTAATGAAATTGGTGGTCGTAACATTCAATACACGATTTCAAGTTATGCTGTTCAAGCAAGACCTGCTGGAGACCGTTATTAAGGATAAGACATCATTTCTAATTTTTTAGGGACTTACTTGCTGTTGCCTTTATGAAAAGTCCTCAGTTTGTTTAGTTTTTAGAAAAACTTTGGGAACTTAGCATTATTTGTTATGTTGATTAATAATTTTTTGTAGAAATACAAAGTTAATCTAACTATTAGTTTCCTTTTTCAATATAATATTTTATGTTTAGAAATAACTTCTAAACTTAAAATATTATATATTTGATCATTATAATTTAAGTTTTAATTTATAGCATTTGACAAAGTACTGCTCATACATATATATATATATGTATATATGATTACAATTTATAAGCGTGCTTCTAGAAGCTATTAAAAAAGTAATAACTTTTAGATAAATGGGCTCATCGTCTAATGGATAAAGACCGGAACCTTCTAAGTTTCTAATGTAGGTTCAATTCCTTCTGGGCCTGCTTAAATAAATATGTAGAAATTATTTATTATAATAAAACTATAATAAATAATTTAAGCCCCCATCGTCTAGAGGCCTAGGACATCTCCTTTTCACGGAGGGAACAGGGATTCGAATTCCCTTGGGGGTAATAAAATATAATGGTGTTCTAAAAATATTTATACAAATCAAACATCTTCGATATTTATATAAATTTATAAAACCTTTTATGAGAAACTATATTATAATAATTAAATAATCTAGAGTTTCTTTTTTTTAGAAAATTAGTTATACTATATTAGTGAAAACTCAATTCGGAATAGTATAACTATTTCATGAGACTTGAGCGTTTCCTATCTTTATGTCTCCAGAGAGGAAAAGGTAAATGAACTCCAATAAGCAAGCAGCCAAAGTTAAAGTTCTCGTTGATCGTGATGCTAACAAAACTAGTTTCGAAAAATGGGCTAAGCCAGGTCATTTTTCACGTACATTGTCTAAAGGTCCAAAAACAACTACTTGGATTTGGAATTTACATGCAGATGCACATGATTTTGATAGTCAAACAAACTCTTTAGAAGAAGTTTCTAGAAAAATTTTTAGTGCACATTTTGGGCAACTAGCAATAATATTTTTATGGATAAGTGGGATGCATTTTCACGGTGCTTATTTCTCGAATTACTTAGCATGGTTAAATAATCCTATTAGTATTAAGCCAAGTGCACAAGTTGTGTGGCCTATTGTTGGTCAAGAAATCTTAAATGGAGATGTTGGTGGTAATTTTCAAGGTGTTCAAATAACATCAGGTTTTTTCCAATTATGGCGTGCTGAAGGTATAACAAGTGAAATTGAATTATACTGGACTGCCATTGGTGGTTTAATTATGTCTGGGTTAATGCTATTTGGTGGCTGGTTCCATTATCACAAAGCTGCTCCAAAATTAGAGTGGTTCCAAAATGCAGAGTCAATGTTAAACCATCATCTATCTGGTTTATTAGGTTTAGGTTGTTTAGCTTGGTCTGGACACCAAATTCATATATCATTACCTATTAATAAATTATTAGATGCGGGTGTTGCTTCACAAGAAATCCCTTTACCTTATGAATTTATTATTAATAGGGAATTAATCGGGCAGCTTTACCCAAGTTTCAAAAAAGGTTTAGTTCCTTTCTTTTCCTTAAATTGGGGCGAATATTCTGATTTTTTAACTTTTAAAGGTGGATTAAACCCTGTAACAGGTGGGCTTTGGTTAAGTGATACTGCTCATCACCATCTAGCTTTAGCGGTATTATTTATCGTTGCAGGTCATATGTACCGTACAAATTGGGGAATTGGACATAGTATGAAAGAAATTTTAGAAGCTCATAAAGGTCCCTTTACTGGGGCTGGTCATACAGGTCTTTATGAAATTTTAACAACTTCATGGCATGCGCAACTAGCAATTAATCTAGCAATGATGGGATCGTTAAGCATTATAGTTGCTCATCATATGTATGCAATGCCTCCATATCCCTATATCGCTACTGATTATGCTACACAACTTTCTTTATTTACTCATCATATGTGGATTGGAGGATTTTGTATTGTAGGTGGTGCAGCACATGGAGCTATTTTTATGGTTCGTGATTATAACCCAGCAAAAAACTATAATAATTTATTAGATAGAGTTGTTCGTCATAGAGATTCTATTATTTCTCATTTAAATTGGGTTTGTATATTCTTAGGCTTCCATAGTTTTGGATTATACATACATAATGACACAATGAGAGCATTAGGACGTGCGCCAGATATGTTTTCAGATACAGGTATTCCTTTAAAACCTATTTTTGCACAAGCAATTCAAAATTTACATTTATTAGCACCAAGTAGTACGGCCCCAAATGCTTTAACTACAGCAAGCTACGTGTTTGGTGGAGATATTGTTTCTATTGGATCAAAAATTGCTATAATGCCAATAAAATTAAGTACAGCTGATTTTATGGTTCACCATATTCATGCTTTCACAATACATGTGACGGTTTTAATTTTATTAAAAGGTGTTTTATATGCCCGTAGTTCAAAACTAATCCCTGATAAAGCTAATTTAGGTTTCCGTTTCCCTTGTGATGGCCCAGGAAGAGGTGGTACTTGTCAAGTTTCAGCTTGGGATCATATATTTTTAGGTTTATTCTGGATGTACAACTCAATTTCAGTAGTTATCTTCCATTTCAGTTGGAAAATGCAATCTGATGTTTGGGGATCAGTAACACCAACAGGAACAGTTTCCCATATTAGTGGTGGTAATTTTGCTCAAAGTGCAATTACTATTAATGGATGGTTAAGAGATTTTTTATGGGCACAAGCATCACAAGTAATTCAATCATATGGATCTTCTTTATCCGCTTATGGTTTAATCTTCCTTGGTGCACATTTCATTTGGGCATTTAGTTTAATGTTCTTATTTAGTGGTCGTGGCTATTGGCAAGAACTTATTGAATCAATTGTTTGGGCTCATAACAAAATTAAAGTTGCACCAGCAATTCAGCCTCGAGCATTAAGTATTACTCAAGGTCGAGCTGTAGGATTAGCACATTATCTATTAGGTGGTATTGGGACAACATGGTCTTTCTTCTTAGCAAGAATTATTTCTGTAGGATAAAATTAATGAGGTAAAATATTTATGGTAACTAAATTTCCAAAATTTAGCCAAGCTTTAGCACAAGATCCGACAACTAGAAGAATTTGGTTTGGAATTGCAACAGCGCATGATTTTGAAACACATGATGGGATGACAGAAGAAAATTTATATCAAAAAATCTTTGCTTCGCATTTCGGTCATTTAGCAATTATTTTTCTTTGGACATCTGGTAATTTATTCCATGTTGCTTGGCAAGGTAACTTTGAACAATGGTCTTTAAACCCGTTAAAAGTAAAACCAATTGCCCACACAATTTGGGATCCACATTTTGGTGATCTTGCAATGAAAGCTTTCACAAAAGGTGGGGCATTTTACCCAGTAAATATCTCTTATTCAGGTGTTTACCATTGGTGGTATACTATTGGAATGAGAACAAATAATGATTTATATATTGGGTCTATTTTTTTAATAGCCTTATCTAGCTTATTATTATTTGCTGGTTGGTTACATTTACAACCAAAATTCCGTCCAAGCCTATCTTGGTTTAAAACTAATGAGTCGCGTTTAAACCATCATTTAACAGGTTTATTTGGGGTAAGCTCCTTAGCATGGACAGGACATTTAGTTCATGTTGCTATTCCAGCATCTCGTGGTATCCATGTTGGTTGGGATAATTTCTTAACAACTTTACCGCATCCAGATGGTTTAACTCCATTTTTTGATGGTAATTGGAATGCTTATTCTCAAAACCCTGATACTGTAGAACATATTTTTGGTACAAATACGGGTTCCGGTACTGCTATTTTAACATTCTTAGGTGGTTTCCACCCACAATCTCAATCTCTTTGGCTTACTGATATAGCACATCATCATCTTGCAATTGCAGTTGTATTTATAATTGCTGGCCATATGTATAGAACAAATTTTGCTATTGGTCATAATATGAAAGAAATTCTAGATGCACATCGTCCACCTGGTGGAAGATTAGGTGCTGGACATCGAGGATTATTTGATACAATAACAAACTCCTTACATATACAACTTGGTTTAGCTCTAGCAGCATTAGGTGTAACTACATCTCTAGTTGCTCAACATATGTACGCAATACCACCTTATGCTTTCATGGCAAAAGATTTTACAACTCAAGCTGCTCTTTATACACATCATCAGTATATAGCTGGGTTTTTAATGGTAGGGGCATTTGCACACGGGGCAATTTTCTTTGTTAGAGATTATGATCCAGAAGCAAATCAGGATAACGTATTAGCTAGAATGCTTGAGCATAAAGAAGCAATTATTTCTCATTTAAGTTGGGTTAGTTTATTTTTAGGTTTCCATACATTAGGATTATATATTCATAACGATACTGTAGTTGCTTTTGGTCAGCCTGAGAAACAAATACTAGTAGAACCTGTTTTCGCACAATTTATCCAAGCTGCTTCAGGAAAAGCAGTTTATGGCTTTGATCTTTTATTATCTTCAAAAGAAAGTCCTGCTAGTGTTGCTGGAAGCGAAATCTGGTTACCTGGTTGGATAGAAGCAATTAATAATGATAAAAATGATTTATTTTTAACTATTGGGCCTGGTGATTTTTTAATACACCATGCTATTGCTTTAGGGTTACATACTACAACATTAATCTTAGTTAAAGGGGCCTTAGATGCCCGTGGTTCTAAATTAATGCCAGATAAAAAAGATTTTGGTTATAGTTTCCCGTGTGATGGTCCAGGTCGTGGTGGTACTTGTGATATTTCAGCTTGGGATGCTTTCTATTTATCAATGTTTTGGATGTTAAACACAATCGGTTGGGTTACTTTCTATTGGCATTGGAAACATGTTACAATTTGGCAAGGTAATGCAGCTCAGTTTAATGAATCTTCAAACTATATTATGGGTTGGTTACGTGACTATTTATGGTTAAACTCATCTCCATTAATAAACGGTTATAATCCTTATGGTATGAATAGTTTATCGGTATGGGCCTGGATGTTCTTATTTGGACATTTAATTTGGGCTACTGGTTTTATGTTCTTAATTTCATGGAGAGGATACTGGCAAGAGCTTATAGAAACATTAGTTTGGGCTCATGAGCGCACACCTCTTGCGAACTTAGTTCGTTGGCGTGACAAACCTGTTGCTCTATCAATTGTTCAAGCAAGGTTAGTTGGGTTAGTTCATTTTACAGTTGGTTATATTTTAACTTATGCTGCTTTTGTTATAGCTTCAACTACTGGAAAATTTGGTTAATTTAGATTATACTATTATTTAGGTTTGTATATTAAAGTATAAATAATTACTTTAATATACAAATTTAATAAAATATAAAAAAATTAATTAAGGAATTGTCTATGGCTAAACAATCAATGATTGAAAGAGAAAAAAAGCGAGAAAGATTAGTTATAAAATATAGCGAAAAACGAAAGTCACTTCTTTTAGAATTTAAAAAAGCAAATACTTTTTCTGATCAAATGGAGGTTCATAAAAAAATAGAAAAGCTACCAAGAAATAGCTCACGTATAAGATTAAGAAACCGTTGTTGGAGAACTGGTCGTAGCCGAGGGGTTTATAGAGATTTTGGTTTATGCCGACATATGGTTAGACAAATGGCACATAATTGTTTACTACCTGGTGTAAGAAAAGCTAGTTGGTAATTAAAAATAAAAAAACAGGAGAGATAATAATTATATTATCTCTCTTTCTTATAGACCAAGTTTATTTCCGCGACGGTATTGTAAAAAAGCAGCAACGAATAAACCAATTAAAGTTACTGGAATAAGACCTAATACCATACCAAAAAGAAGAGGTTCAATCATAATATAAAGATATATAAATAATTATTAAAGTGATTAAGGGTATTACATTGGATAAGTTTAAATAATCAGAAGATATTAGCCCTATATTCTAGATACTAATATATTTGTACAAAATCACTATTTATAAGTTGTTTATCTAAAACCAACTGAAGCTTGCCAAAGGAAAGCAAGTAATAAAAAAAGAACTGGAACAATTGGTAAAATATCTACAATTGGACTATACATTGAGTACAGTTCTGGTAACTTTGTTAGTAATATGATTTCCATATTTTATTAGCCTTTTTGTAAAAATACTATCGAACCATTATATTCAATAAAATAGAGTTAGATATACTATAGTATATAGTAAGACAATATATTTTATTTACTTTAACTCCTAACTTTCTTATTATTTTAAATTTTTTGCTAGATAAAGTAACTTTCAACTTTTTATGCTAACCTTTTTCTTCTAATGAATTAAAAAAGACCATTTTTGTAGTAAAAAAGAATAAATGGGTTATTTATTTTAAGGCAAGTAAACCTCAAAAAATACATATAGAAATAAATTTTTTATCGTTAAATTATATAATCTTAAATGAGATACAAATGTAACTCTAATTTTATGTAAACCAACCATAACTATGTAAACCTTGTCCTAAAAAATTAACCCCAAGATAACAAACCCAAACAACAAAGAACCCGATACTTGCTAAAAGAGCTGGTTTTTTCCCATTTAAGCCTACTATTAGTCGAAGGTGTAAGTATGCTGCAAAAATTAACCAAGTGATTAAAGCCCAAGTTTCTTTTGGATCCCAACTCCAATAAGATCCCCAAGCTTCATTTGCCCAAACAGCACCTGCTATTATACCAATAGTCAAAAAAGGAAACCCTAAACTTATAGCTCTATAACTCCAATTATCAATATGGTATAAAAATTTTGTACGATTATTGATAACAATATCTTCTTCTTCATTATAAATTACATCGAGACCTAGATATAAAAATTGACTTTTAGTTAGGTTTAAAGTTTTTATCATATGCTTCTCATATTCAGCAGCTCGTACTGGTATCATTTTTATATAATCTTCAAGTTCTAAAAACGCACCTACATAAACTATTGCGAATGATGAGCCAATAATTAATATTGCATAACTTAACATCATTAAACTAACGTGCATCATTAACCAATTTGATTGTAACGCCGGGACTAACGCACTTGCTTTTTGCATTTCAAGTGGTAGTGTTAATGCAGCAAAACCAGTAATAAATAAAACAATTGGGACAATAATACACCCAAATAATGAACTTTGAGTTTTAGACTCTAAAGCTTGATAAACAAATAAAAGTATGCACGACAAAAACAATAGAGATTCATATAAATTACTTAAAGGAAAATAGCCAAATTGAATCCAACGATTTAATAAAAAAACAAAGAGACTTAAGGTTGCAAATCGTGAAGTAATTTTTGCTAAAGTACCCAAAAATTTAATATTTTTAAACCCTAAACTAAACCAATAGAAAATTGTAGAAATAAGACAGCAAGCAAATAGGATATTATTAAAGATATTACTATCATTACAGACGTTAGAAAAATCCTGGAAAAACATTATTACCCCCTATTTATATAATATAATTAAAATTGCCTTGAATGTACAGAATTAGTATAGCTTATATATTTACAAAAAAACCAAACATCAAAAAATCATGTAACTAAATATATAATTAAAGACTAAAAATCTAAAGTAAATAAGTTTAAAATTATGAATATAAAAGAAAAAACAAAATATTTATAGTAATTAAAATTATATTATATTATAGAAATGTATATATGTTAAATATTTAGATTATAATATATAATAATATAACATAATAATATAATATAATATAATATATACCTATAATAATATAATACTTATTAAAAAATTATATTATACTATACTTATATCATTTATACCAATCAATATCTCTTAAGAGCGACTATTATTAATAATTATTTTTTAAATAATAATAATTTAGTTAACACATAATAAAAAATCAGGAGTCATATATGAAACTAGCTGTTTACGGTAAAGGTGGTATCGGTAAATCAACAACAAGTTGTAACATCTCTGTTGCTCTTTGTAGAAGAGGAAAACGTGTTTTACAGATTGGGTGTGATCCAAAGCATGATAGTACATTTACATTAACTGGTTTTTTAATTCCAACGATTATTGATACATTACAAGCAAAAGATTATCATTATGAAGATATTTGGCCAGAAGACGTTATATATCAGGGCTATGGCGGAGTTGACTGTGTTGAAGCAGGTGGACCACCTGCTGGTGCTGGTTGTGGAGGCTATGTTGTTGGTGAAACAGTTAAACTTTTAAAAGAATTAAATGCATTTGATGAATACGATGTAATTTTATTTGATGTTTTGGGAGATGTTGTTTGTGGTGGTTTTGCTGCACCATTAAATTATGCTGATTATTGTTTAATTGTAACAGATAATGGTTTTGATGCATTATTTGCTGCAAACCGAATTGCTGCTTCAGTAAGAGAAAAAGCTAGAACACATGCATTAAGACTTGCCGGACTTATAGGTAATAGAACCGCTACTCGAGATTTAATTGATAAATATATTGATGCAGTACCAATGCCAGTTTTAGAAGTATTACCTCTTATTGAAGATATTAGGGTTTCAAGAGTAAAAGGTAAAACTTTATTTGAGATGACAGAATCTGATAGTGCTTTATATTATATTTGTGAATACTACCTAAATATAGCAGACCAACTTATCGCTAATCCCGAAGGTGTGGTTCCAAAAGAAGCTGCAGATCGTGAATTATTTAGTTTACTATCTGATTTCTATTTAAACCCAAAAGAAAAAGATCAAGATACATTAGAATTTGATACTATTGAAAATGATTTAAATGAAGTATTTTCGATTTAGTCTAAAATAATTAGACTTATAAATTTTAATTTTTTAGTAAAAGGATTTATATGAATCAGATAAAACATGTAGATAACAAGGATTTAAAAGAAAAAATAAATTTTGAATGTGAAACAGGGAACTACCATACGTTTTGTCCAATTAGTTGTGTTGCTTGGCTATACCAAAAAATTGAAGATAGTTTCTTTTTAGTTATTGGTACAAAAACCTGTGGATACTTTTTGCAAAACGCGTTGGGAGTAATGATTTTTGCTGAGCCCCGCTATGCCATGGCAGAACTAGAAGAAGGTGATATATCAGCACAATTAAGTGATTATGAAGAGCTAAAACGATTATGTTTACAAGTAAAAAGAGACCGAAACCCTAGTGTAATCTTTTGGATTGGTACATGTACAACAGAAATCATCAAAATGGATTTAGAAGGTATTGCACCAAAACTAGAAGCAGAAATAAGCTTGCCAATTGTAGTGGCAAGAGCAAACGGTCTTGATTATGCTTTTACACAAGGAGAAGATACTGTATTAGCTGCTTTAGCACAACGACCAAATGCAAAGCAGTCGGAAAATCAATTAGACACAGTATTACCAACTAATAAGGATTATATTGAACATGTACCTCTTATTTTGTTTGGTTCTATACCTGACCCAGTTGTTAACCAACTTACTTTAGAGTTGAAAAAACAAGGTATTCGGGTTTCGGGTTGGTTACCTTCAAAACGTTATACTGAATTACCTCTTATTAATGAAGGCAATTACGTCTGTGGAGTAAATCCATATTTAAGTCGAACGGCAACAACATTAATGAGAAGAAGAAAATGTAAACTAATTGGTGCTCCATTCCCAATTGGACCTGATGGTACAAGAGCTTGGTTAGAAAAAATTTGTACAGTTTTTGGTATTGAACCTAAAGGGTTGCAACAAAGAGAAGATGAAATATGGGAAAAATTAAAATATTATGTGAGCTTAATTGATGGTAAAAGTGTATTCTTTATGGGTGACAATTTATTAGAGATTTCATTAGCACGTTTTTTAATAAGAGCAGGTATGGTTGTCTTTGAAATTGGTATACCTTATATGGATAAAAGATATCAAGGAGCTGAATTACAATTATTGCAAAAAACTTGTAAAGAAAAAAATATTCCAATTCCTATTATTATTGAAAAGCCTGATAATTATAACCAAGTAGATAGGATTCGTGATATGAAACCGGATTTAGTTATCACTGGTATGGCACATGCAAATCCATTAGAAGCAAGGGGTATTAATACAAAATGGTCTGTTGAATTTACGTTTGCTCAAATCCATGGTTTTACAAACGCCATTGAAGTTTTAGAATTAGTAACGAGACCACTTCGCCGTAATCAAAAACTTGAAAAAATTGGATCTCAGCGTTATACTGACCGTCGATAATCCAAATTTTTTTAAAGTTAATAAATAAATTTGAATTTTACACAAATACTATACTATACTATACTTATATCATTATTTCCATATTCTATATGTATAATTTATGCATAACAATATAAACTAAACTATATATAGAGTATGAAAAATTTATTTTTTATTAAAACTCATAGTTTTTCATTACTTTCCAGATTAATGTTTAATTTTAAGAAATCAGTATTAATATTTTTTTTAGCTATCAGCATACCTTTAGCAGCATTTGCCGATGTTGCAGGTTTAACAAAATGTAGTGAATCAGCATCTTTTAATAAGCGGTTTGATGCTAGTGTTAAAAAATTAGAAGTAAGGGTTAAAAAATATGAGCCTGGGTCTCCTCCAGCATTAGCTTTAGAACAACAAATAACTAGAACTAAGCAAAGATTTACTCGTTACTCAAACTCTGAGTTATTATGTGGTAAAGAAGGTTTACCCCATCTGATAACAGATGGAAGATGGGATCACGCTGTTGAATTCGTAATTCCAGGGATGATGTTCTTATACATAAGTGGTTGGATAGGTTGGGCTGGTCGTAGTTATCTAAATATAGTAGGTGATACTTCAAACCCAACGGAAAAAGAAATTATCCTTGATGTACCATTAGCCGTAAAAATTATGTCATCAGGATTTATTTGGCCAGTATCAGCTTGGCAAGAATTCACTACTGGTGATTTTTTAGTCCCTGATTCTGAAATTACTGTATCTCTAAGATAATAACAAATTCTTATTCTTAAAATAAAAATTTCACTATATATAATAATAAATTAAGAGGTATCGAACAACATGGACAATTTCTTAAAATATCTTTCGACTGCACCTGTTTTATTTGTTGGGTGGATGACATTTACTGCTGGGTTTATTATTGAAGCAAATCGTTTTTATCCTGATGCATTAACATTCCCTGTCTTTTAAATATAATTAAATTTTTTCATCTAAAAAACAAACTGTATTAATCCTATATCTGGTTATTAATATAGTTTGTTTTCCTAATAAATAATATTGTTTGTTCTTCTATCGTTTAAGAAGTAGTAATTAGGGGTGATTTATAATCAAAAATAATGGGTTGAAAATATGACGAACTTAAATTTCGTGCCTAAGAACGTACCTAGTGATTTTAATGTTTCAAATCGCATATCAGCTGAGATTAATGAGAGTAATAAAAGTTTATTTGATAGTAACTTTGATGTAAATGATCTATGGAGTGAAGAAAATGGAAAACTGGATCGTTGGGGTATTAGTGATGGAAGTGAAGAGCATGATAAGTTAGGTAATTTAAATAAAAATTTCAAAGAAACTAAGGTTGGCGAGAAAAAAAAACCTAACCAAAACATTTTGGCTAAGGACAAACTTAATAAAATTCAGGTTTATTTTATTGTTAAATCTATAAAAGTAGACGAAAAAGAATTTTTAGTTGCCGTACCAGTTAATAATTTTGATGATTTATCAAATTCTTCTTACGGGAAAGCTATCTCAGCAAGAGCAGGTACTTTTTTAATGAGGACTGATGCAGATCTTAATAAGAAGGGGTTCATCGAAGGTAGACCAGGTAATAGGCCTTTTATATTAGAACATGCACTTGAAGTGGAAGCTCCATACGGAAGTTTGCCAGAATTTCCTTTAGAAGCTTTACTTTTACCAAAAAAATATGGAAGAAATGGTAATGTAGAGATACCAGATTTGACTATAGAAGAGCAGGAAGAAGATGAGTCAAAATTAATTACAGAAACGATAGTTGACGATTCAGGAAAAGAAAGAATGCTTTATTACTTTTTGAGTGAATATGAATATGATTACGCATTTCTTGATAATACAATATTTACAAATGCTGAGCCTTACTTAACAACACCAAGAAATGAAGTAATCTTCAATAGAACATTTAAGGATATATTAGAGAATAATATCAAAACTATTAAGTTAGATGATATTTGGAATAAAGAAAAAAAAGAATTCAGATTAGCAGAAATAGAAGATTTAGTTTATAAAAATACGGACGAATTATTAAGTAAAAATATAATCCCGGTTTTTTCTAATTTAGAAGAAGCACAAGACTTATTAATAACAGTTCTTGAAGAACTTCTGGAACCTTTTAAAACTATAAGGTTTATTGAGAATTCTAGTAACCAGGAGGATTATCCTTTAACAAATATAGATTATTTCGATGACTCATTTACGTTACAAAATAAATATGTTTTTCCCGAAACCAGAATGGATAAAATTCAATTATGGTTAACGAAGTATAGATTAATAAAACCGCGTACACAATTGAAACCTCAATATGAATTAAATTACCAACGCTTTTTATTTCCACGTATTCCTGAAGAACTACATGAGTTTCTTGAACCAGATGAACGTAGTGAAACTGCTTACTTATCTGAGAGTGATACAGTGTTGTTAGATATTGCTAGTAATGTTAAAATTATTTCTATGGGGTTGGGCGATTTTTTAAGTTTTTGGAATAATACTGAAACAAAGAATGGCGAAATATTATTTATACCATCTTCAAAAAGTTTCAAAAAAATAAACCTACCGTTAATTTCTAAAAAACCAAGAGATCGGTTTTATGAATATCAACAACAATTCCGAGGTGATAATAAACAAAAAATAGAGGATTATAACTATAGCTATGAAATAAAAAGTTCCCTTAATTAATTTTAAGAACGAAGTTTAATACTTTTTTAGTTTTTATAAAGCGGATAATATATACCCTTAATAAACTAAAGAAAATTTATTTTTCTTTAGTTTATTGAAAAAAAGCAATACTAAAATTTTAATTCTGCAGCTTGAACTTTTTCGAATTGTTTTTTCTTAATAACGAAAAAGATTTGAGTAAATAATACAGAAAAAGCAAAGACTATGAAACCAATTACTCTACTTGGGTCTTGTAAAACAATTTCTACATCCGTCTGCCCAAACCCACCAACATTAGGATCTTTTGTTAAAGGCTGATCTAATTTAATAGTATCTTTTTTTGAAACTACTAATGATAATCCTTTTGGAATCGTTTGTTTAGTTTCTTTACCTGTAGAACCTATTATAGTTATTGAAGTTTCACCTTTATCTAAAGTTTGAATTTCTGCAATTTGACCTTCAGAAGAGGAAGTAACAATATTATTATTACTTTTTTCTCCAGTAGGATATATTTGTCCTCGGCCTCTATTTGCCCCAACATAAATAGGGTATTTTAAGAAATTGATTTTCTTATTAGTTGCTGGGTCAGGTGATAAAACCGGGAAAATAATTTCTTGATGTGTATCACCAGCAATTGGGCCAACTACTAAAATATTATCTTGAGTGGAACTATAAGGAGATATATAAACCCCTTTACTTTTTTCCTGAATTTCTTTTGAAATTAGGTTTTTTGGTGCTAATTTAAAGCCTTCAGGTAAAATAACAACAGCACCAACGTTTAGTCCACTCAGTTGACCATTACCTAAAATTTGTTTGGCATCTTTGGCATAAGGAATCTTTACAGCTGCTTCAAAAACTTTATTTGGTAATATAGCTTTTGGGGATTCTATTTGCACAGGTTTTTCTGCTAAATGACAATTTGCGCAGGCAATTCGTCCATTTGCTGCACGTGGGTTTGTATATGCTTGTTGAGCATAGATTGGGTAGGCTTCTGACATCTTAACCGAAAGTGTAAGACTACTAATGATAAAAATAAAGCTTATCATGATAAATTTCATTAGTCTTTTCAAAAGTTCCATATTGAAATTAGGTAAATTAAAAAGTTTTTAATTGATAATCCTTGATAGAAAGAGGTTTTAGTAAAAAAAGAGGTTATCTAAAGATAATAAGGAATTAATTCCTTATTATCTTTAGATAACCTCTTTTTTTACTAAGTTAATTGATGTTATGCTTCCTAAAAAGTATAATAAAAATAAAGCACCTGATAACAATAATTGTGTTATAGGATCTGCTGAAGGTGTCAATACAGCACCCAATATTGTAGAAAAAAGTATCATCGGTCGCCAATAATTTAACATTTTTATTGGGTCAACTATCTTAGATAAACTTAAGATAATTTGGACAATTGGTACTTGAAATACTAATCCAGTGCTAAAAAATAAAGTAGAGACAAAATTAAAATATTGAGTGAAAGACCAAAAAGGCTCGATAACTTCTGAGCCATAAAAAATAAAAAAATTCAAAGCTGCAGGAATCAAAAGAAAGTAAGAAAAGAGTAACCCTAAAATAAATAAAACAATAGAACTAACTAATAAACCGACTATGATATTTTTTTCATTTTTAGTTAAAGCAGGTCTAAAAAAAAAAAGTGTTTGACTTAATAATAATGGGGTAGAAAATAATACACCCGCATAAAAGGATATTAGTAAAGTCGAAACAAAATATTCGCCTGGAGATAGTTGAAAGAATTGTATATTCGAGACAGGACTTTCTAAAATTTTAACTAATAATTTCACATTATAAAATGTAAAAAATGTAATTAATGATAAAAAACTTAAAATATGAAACGCTCGTTGCCTTAGTTCATCAAAATGCTCGTTAAAATATAATTCTGTAATTGAACGTGATGACGTCTTAATAATATCCGTCATGGAATAAAATTTAAACTTTAATCTTTTAACATTTTCTCTCATAGTTTCTACAAAAAATATTTATAATGCTTTAAGACTCTATAAATTTAAAAGCTTGTAACTTAGATGATGCTATTTTCATCTCTTGTGATGCATCAATTTTTTCTTTAGTTGTTTCTGCTAAATCTAAATTTTTTGTAGCTTCAGCTAAAAACTCTTTCGCCTGAGTATAATCTTGTTTTATGATTTCTTCTACTCCACTGATTAAGACTATAACTTCATCATTTTTTATAACAGCAAACCCACCAAGAACAATAATAGGTGTCCAAGATGAATTAACTTTAATTCTAAGAATCCCGATTTCAAGAGCAGTAATTAAAGGAGCATGGCCTGTAAGGATACCTAATTGACCTGTAAGACTAGGTAGAACTACTTCGTCGGCAGAAGTATCCCAAATTAATCCATCTGGAGCAATTACACGAATATTTAAACTCATTGGAAAATTCCCTAATTAATTATTAAAAGTTTTTGCTTTAGAGATTGCTTCATTAATATCACCAACTAAATAAAAAGCTTGTTCAGGTAAATCGTCTAGTTCACCACCTAGAATCATATTGAAACCTTTAATCGTATTTTCTAAATCTACATATTTACCAGGAGAACCAGTAAAGATTTCTGCAACAAAGAATGGTTGTGATAAAAAACGTTCAATTTTTCTAGCACGGTCAACAACTAAACGGTCTTCTTCAGATAGTTCATCAATTCCTAGAATTGCAATAATATCTTGTAGTTCTTTATAACGTTGTAATGTTTCTTTAACTAACTGAGCTGTTTTATAATGTTCATCACCAACAATTAAGGGTTGTAACATAGTTGAAGTTGAATCTAAAGGATCCACAGCTGGATAGATTCCTTTAGCAGCTAAACCTCTAGATAATACAGTTGTTGCATCTAAATGAGCAAAAGTTGTAGCTGGTGCTGGGTCAGTTAAATCATCTGCAGGTACATAAACAGCTTGAATAGAAGTAATCGAACCTTGAGTAGTTGATGTAATACGTTCTTGTAAGGCACCCATTTCAGTACCTAGAGTCGGTTGGTATCCTACAGCTGAAGGCATACGTCCTAATAAGGCTGAAACTTCTGAACCAGCTTGTACAAATCTAAAAATATTATCAATAAATAATAAAACATCCTGTTTATTGATATCACGGAAATACTCAGCCATTGTTAGAGCAGTTAATCCTACACGCATACGTGCACCTGGTGGCTCATTCATTTGACCATAAACTAAAGCTACTTTAGATTCTAATAAATTTTTCTCATTTATTACACCAGATTCTTTCATCTCCATGTATAAATCATTACCTTCACGTGTTCTTTCACCTACTCCCCCAAAAACAGAAACACCACCATGAGCTTTCGCAATATTATTAATTAATTCCATAATTAAAACAGTTTTACCTACTCCTGCACCACCAAAAAGTCCAATTTTACCACCTCTACGATAAGGAGCTAATAAATCTACTACTTTAATACCAGTTTCAAAAATAGCTGGTTTAGTCTCAAGGTCTGTAAAGGCTGGGGCAGGTCTATGAATAGGTAATGTTTCATTACCAATTTCATCTACTAAATTATCTACAGTTTGTCCTAAAACATTAAAAATACGACCAAGTGTTGGTTTACCTACAGGAACTAGGATTGGAGATTTAGTGTCAATAACTTTAACACCCCTTTGTAAACCATCAGTAGCACTCATTGCAATAGCTCTAACTCGATTATCCCCTAATAATTGTTGTACTTCACAAATAATAACTCCTTCTTTACTCTCTACTTCAAGAGCATTATAAATTTTTGGTAAGATCCCTGAAGAAAAGACTGCATCGATAACTGGTCCAATAACTTGTGTTATATAACCTGTATTAACATCTTTATCATTCGTTATTTTTTTTTCAGTCATAGTTTAATTATTTGCATTATTAAATAATAATGAAACCTGAAAATTTTTTAATTAATTTTATTTAAGCTTAAGAACAAAAGTAAAACAAGTCTTATTCTAGACTAAAAATTTTGAATTGATAGATTGTACAAATAAAAAAAAGATCAATAAATTTCGAGTAAGAAAAAATATGTATAGATATTTAAATTTTTTTAAGCTGAAAGTCGACCTGTTGTTCGTAACCAATTTTGTGCTTCTATATAATTATTTGGCGCAAGATTAATTGCTTGTTTCCAATATTCAGCAGCTTTATTAAAAAGTAGTTTAGCGACATCAATATTTTGTTTTTCTGAAGCTTTCACACCTTGGTAATGATATATAACAGCAATATTATTTAACGCTTGCGGTAAATTTGGGTTTAATTCTAAAGCTTGGTGATAATATTCTAAAGCTTTTAAATATTCTCCATTACTAGAATAGATTAAACCAATATTATATAAAATAAAACTACGATCATAAGGATCTTCTTCAAGTTGTAATGCTTCGTAGTAATTCTCTAATGCTTCAGCATACTCACCTTCAGATTGTGCTGACATACCATCTCTATAGTAAAAAAAAGCCTGTTTCTCTTCTTTGCTTGCTGGAAAAACTTTTAAAATAATATCGGCCATAATAGTAAAAGTTTTATCAATAAAATTATCATTTCTTTGTGAACGACTCATATTTTCTCTGTTTTTATATTTTTTATATCTTATTTCTTGAATTTCTTCAAAAAGTAAAGAAAAAGTATAGTTTAAAAATATTATAACATTTAAGCTAATATTCTAAGAACATTAATTTTCTACTGATGTAACAAAAGGTAATAAATGTAAATATCTTGCTCTTTTAATAGCTTTTGAAAGTTGTCTTTGTTGTTTTAATGTTAAATTTGTTGAACGGCGAGATTTAATTTTACCATGCTCTGTTGAAAATGATAAAAGAATATCTACTTGTTTATAATCAATTGTTTCATTTGGTTTAAGTTTAAATGGCTGACGTCTAGTTTTTGTCTGCTTTCCCTTATTTTCATTATTTGGCATATTATCCTCCTTATTTTACTTCTTTTTGGTAGGTATGTGTATTACAGTAAGGACAAAATTTTTTTAATTCAAGTCTATCTGGAGTGTTTCTACGGTTTTTTGTTGTTGTATAATCTATTTTTTTTCGGCTTTTTTTGGCTGTTGCATCTTGATTAGAATTAATATTTGCTTTCCCATTAGTGTTTACTATTTTTTTACAGTTTGTACATCTTAGGGTTATTATAATTCTAGCGCCTTTATTTTTTGCCATAGTTTAATGTAAGTAAAAGTATTTTATTAAATGATAATTATTAATAATAGCGATATATCTATATAACTACTATTATATAGTAATATATTTTTCATTTCGAGATCAAGGTAGTTTTTTCTGATATTTTTTATAAGGTTTTTCTATTTAACTCCTATCTTGAAAATTTTAACTCGTCGTTATACAATGCTATGTTGATATTATTTAAAGGTAGAACTTTTTTATTTTAAATACTATTAAAATTATAGAGGGATTCAAGCAATCTATAGTTTTATTAATTAATGCCAAGTTAGGAGGTATATTTATGTTTGAGAGGTTTACTGAGCGGGCTTTACAAGTAATTATGATGTCACAAGAAGAATCTAGACGTTTAGGTCATAATTTTGTAGGTACGGAACAAATACTTTTAGGCTTATTAGGTGAAGGCTGTGGTGTAACCACTAATGCTGTCCGAGAGTATGGTATTACTATTAGAAAAGTAAGAATAGAAGTAGAAAGACTTATAGGTAAAGGGACAGGCTTTGTCGCAATAGAAATCCCCTTTACCCCTAGGGCAAAAAAGGTATTAGAGATGTCGATAAAACAATCTAAGGAGTTAAACCATAGTTATATCAACACTGAGCATATTTTTTTAGCTTTATTAAATGATACTGATGGTATATGCTCGAAAGTTTTACAAAACTTAGGGGCAAATATACCACGAATTAAATCTTATGTACTTAACGAGTTAGATAAAAACCATGAATCTGGTTCTTCAAAAGTATTAGCTAATGTTGGATCAGGAGACCCAAATCCGACAAAGGATTTATTTCTTTTTGATGATTTAGCTGAACCTTCGTTAGCTGCTCCAAACTTATTAGAGTATACAACAGATTTAACAGAAGCGGCTGAACGAGCAAAATTAGATCCGGTTGTTGGAAGACAAAATGAAATTGAACGTGTCATACAAATTTTATCAAGGCGCCGTAAAAATAACCCAATTTTAATTGGTGAGCCTGGAGTTGGTAAAACAGCAGTAGCGGAAGGCTTAGCACAAAGAATTATTCAACGTGAAGTTCCTAGTGAAATGCATGAACATAAAATATTTGTTTTAGATATTACATTATTGTTAGCAGGAACGAAATATCGTGGGGAATTTGAAGAACGTTTAAAAAGAATCGTACAAGAGCTAAAAGAACAAAACAATATAATTATTGTAATCGACGAAGTTCATACATTAGTTGGGGCTGGCGCAGCAGAAGGAGCATTAGATGCTGCGAATATTTTAAAACCTGCTCTGGCGCGTGGGGAATTACAATGTATAGGAGCTACAACAATTGATGAATATCGCCAACATATTGAGAAGGACCCAGCTTTAGAACGCCGTTTCCAACCAGTTTGGGTAAATGAACCTAGTATAGAAGAAACTATCACTATTCTAAAAGGTTTACGATTACGTTATGAGCAGCACCATAGATTAGAAATTACAAATGAAGCTTTAACTGCAGCGGCTAATTTAGGTGCTCAATACATAGCTGATAGATTTTTACCTGATAAAGCAATTGATTTGATTGATGAAGGTAGTGCAAGAGTTCGTTTAGTAAATTATCGTCTTCCTGAAGCTGTACATATTTTAGACAAAGAGTTACGAACAATTTTAGATAATAAAGATTTAGCTGTTCGAGAACAAAGATTTGAAACAGCAACTGAAATTAGAGATGATGAGTTAAATTTACGTGCCCAAATGGGAGCTATTATAAAAGCACAAAAAAGAATTGTCCCCAAAGGAGTATTGGAAAGGTTAAAGGTTGGAGCTCAAGATATTGCTTCAATTGTGGCTTTATGGACTGGTGTTCCAGTGACAAAAATTACCAAGGATGAAAATACTAGATTACTAGAATTAGAAAATGTTCTTCACCAAAGAGTAATTGGGCAAAAAGAAGCTGTATCAGCGGTAGCTCGAGCTGTGCGAAGAGCTAGGGTTGGGATGCGAAATATGAAACGACCAATTGCAAGTTTCTTCTTTTCAGGTCCTACTGGTGTAGGAAAAACTGAATTAACAAAGACTCTTGCTTCATTCTTTTTTGGCGCAGAAGATTCTATGGTTCGGTTAGATATGTCAGAATTTATGGAGCGTCACACTGTGGCTAAATTAATTGGATCACCCCCAGGTTATATTGGTTATAACGAAGGTGGACAACTAACGGAAGCTGTAAGACGTAAGCCCTATACTGTTGTATTATTTGATGAAGTTGAGAAAGCTCATCCAGATGTATTTAATTTATTGCTTCAAATACTTGAGGATGGTCGTTTAACAGATTCTAAAGGAAGAGTTATTGATTTTAAAAATACAATATTAATAATGACTTCAAATTTAGGGTCTAAAGCAATACAGAATAATGATTTAGCTTCACAAGGAATTGGTTTTGGTGGTGAAACAGGCGATACCAAAAAAACAAAATATGCTCAGTTATGTAATACTGTTGGAGAAAGTCTTAAAGCATTCTTTAAACCAGAGTTTTTAAATCGTATTGATGAAATAATTGTTTTTGAACAACTAACAAAAAATAATATTAAGCAAATTGCCGTTATCATGGTAAAAGATTTAATAGAGAGAGTGAAAAATGAAAAAGAAATTTCATTATCTTTAACCCCTAGAATGATGGAATTATTAATTGAAGAAGGTTTTAACCCTACTTATGGTGCTCGACCTTTACGTCGTGCTCTTGTAAAATTAGTTGAAGACAAGGTTTCTCTTGAATATTTACGTTATAAAAAAGATCATGATGACGATGATCCGGTAGATATTTTAGTAGATGTCGATTTTGATAAAGTTAAGGTTTCAATATCAAAAACTATTAAAAAAGAGGAAGAAGAAATTAAAGGAGAAGAGAAAGAAAAGCCAAAAGAAAAACCAAAATATAAAATCTCATTACCTAGACATAGACAACCAAAAGAAACTTCTATGGTAACTGACAAAAAACCAGAAAATACTCCATCTGGGGTCTAATTATAATTGTTCCTAATTATAGTTATCTTTTATATATTAATATATAAGTTTCAAGAAATAATATATTGTGAAATAAATTTTCTTAATTAATGTTTAATATTTTAATAATATAAATTGGGTCACCTGGGACTTGAACCCAGAACTTTTCGGTTAAAAGCCGATTACTCTACCATTGAGTTAGCAACCCACTATTAGTGACATAATAACATATTAACCAAGTATAGTTTATAGATAAACTGTACTTGGTTAATATGTTATTAGTATGCTAATCCCATACTACGAGTTGTCTCAGCGGCTAAATAAACACGAACACTTAAAAAATCTGTTGGGCAAGCTGTTTCACAACGTTTACAACCAACACAATCTTCTGTACGAGGAGCTGAAGCAATTTGTCCTGCCTTACAACCATCCCAAGGTACCATTTCTAATACATCAGTAGGACAAGCACGAACACATTGCGTACAACCAATACAAGTATCATAAATATTTACGGAATGTGACATAGCTAATAATTCTTATAAGGAAATTCTATTTTGATAATTTAAAAGATTAAAAAATTAATGCTTAGTAAAAAAATTCAGATTTACTAATAATCAATTATAGATTGCATTCTATTGTAACGTAATAAAATTTTAATTGTCAATATAATAATAATTAATGATCTTTAATTTTAGAAAAAAAGTAATACATTTAAAGATATAAATACAACGTTATGTTAATTTAATTATAAAATAAGATATTATATGTACATTACCTACCTTATTAATATACAAAATAACTACAATAGTTAGTAACAGGTTATTATTAACTTATATCTTGGTAAAAATTATAAATATTTTTGATAAATACAAGTTACCTGGGAAGAATTAAAACTTATTTTAAAAAAACTATTATGGTTGCAACTTTAGAAAGACGCGAAAGTGAAAAAAGAGATTGGGGAACATTTGCTACATGGATTACTAGTACTGAAAACCGTTTATACATTGGTTGGTTTGGTTGTTTAATGATTCCTACATTATTAACAGCGGCTTCTTGTTACATCATCGCTTTTATCGCAGCACCTCCTGTAGATATTGATGGTATTCGTGAGCCGGTAGCCGGATCTTTATTATATGGTAACAACATCATCAGTGGTGCTGTTATACCTAGTTCAAACGCAATTGGTATTCATTTCTACCCAATTTGGGAAGCTGCTTCAGTTGAAGAATGGTTATACAATGGTGGTCCTTACCAATTAATCGTATTCCATTTCTTAATTGGTGTTGCTTGTTGGATGGGTCGTGAATGGGAACTTAGCTACCGTTTAGGTATGCGTCCTTGGATTTTCGTAGCATTCTCTGCTCCAGTAGCAGCAGCTTCTGCGGTATTCCTAATTTACCCTATCGGTCAAGGTAGTTTCTCTGACGGTATGCCTCTAGGTATTTCTGGTACATTTAACTTCATGATCGTTTTCCAAGCTGAACATAACATTTTAATGCACCCATTCCATATGGCTGGTGTTGCTGGTGTTTTCGGTGGTTCATTATTCAGTGCTATGCATGGTTCTTTAGTAACTTCAAGTTTAATCCGTGAAACAAGTGAAGTTGAATCTGTTAACTACGGTTACAAATTCGGACAAGAAGAAGAAACTTACAACATTGTAGCTGCACATGGTTACTTTGGTCGTTTAATCTTCCAGTACGCTAGTTTCAATAACTCTAGAGCTTTACATTTCTTCCTTGCAGCATGGCCTGTAGTTGGAATTTGGTTAACAGCTTTAGGTGTTAGTACTATGGCATTTAACTTAAATGGTTTTAACTTTAACCAGTCTGTTGTAGATAGTGAAGGTCGTGTTATTAACACATGGGCTGATATCATCAACCGTGCAGACTTAGGTATGGAAGTAATGCATGAACGTAACGCTCATAATTTCCCATTAGATTTAGCATCTAACGAAATTCTTCCTGTTGCGATTTCTGCTCCTTCTGTTGTTGGTTAATTCAATTAAAATAATCAGATTTATTTCTGTATTATTATTTTATCTCTAATTACTTTTTTGGTAGATAAGAGAGATAGGTCGAAAGATCGCTAGAGTAATAAGAAGTTCTATACTTCTTATTACTCTATTTAATATATTTGTATTCTAATATTACTAAGTATTAAAAAAAAAAACAAAAAAGATAATTCTAATTTAAGAGAGGTATAACCACTCTATCATAATATCACGTAATAGTTGAAAAATTTTATTAAAAAAAAATAATAAATAAAAATACTGTTTATAAATCATAATAAGTCATATACGTGTTATGACTTATTATGAAAAGGATTAGCTTTCTTTCTTAGTCAGGATAGTTTTTATTTAGCTATAAGTAATCAATTTTACTTTAGACTGAAAACAAAAAGAAAATATAGGCAATTAATAATTTATTATAGGATTTTGGACTTAAAAAAAAAAGATAAGTAAATAATCATGGGGAAAGGAAGTTGAGGGAATTTAAAATTAATTATTATTACTCTTATTAGACCTTTTATATTTTTTAGCAAAATTAACATATACAAATACTTTTTTTTATACATAAAAGTTATACGTACTGAATTAATTTTAGAAATTATAAAATAAATACTTAGAATAAATAAGATTAAGTAATTTTCACATATTGTGAATTTACTTAATCTTATTTATTCTAAGTATTTATTTTATAGACTAAATACACTACTAGCTGTAATATCTGAATCTGTTATTGTAACTAGATCTGCTTTAGTAAGTACACGACCACCACTATCAAAATTACGGTTTGCTTGTCTCATTCGAGCTCTGTCCAAAGAATTTCTGATACTTCGAGCATTTGCAAATAGTGGCTGTTCACGACGTTTTAAAATATAATTTAAAAATGCTGGTTCGGCTTCGGGAGAAAATTGATATTGTTGTTCTTCCAGCATCATTTTAGCAATAATAAGTAATTCATCTGGAGAATAATCTGGGAAATCTACATGATTTGCTATTCGGGAAGATAAACCTGGGTTAGAGCTATAGAATTGTTCCATACGTTCTTTATAACCTGCAAAAATAATTACTAGATCATCACGCTGGTTTTCCATAACTTGTAAAAGAATTTCAATTGCTTCACTACCATAATCTCTTTCATTATCTGGTTTATATAAGTAATAAGCTTCATCAATAAATAAAAGACCTCCCATTGCTTTTTTTAGTACCTCTTTAGTTTTTGGAGCAGTATGTCCAATATACTGTCCCACTAAATCATCTCTAGTTACAGTTAATAAATGTCCTTTTTTTGAATGCCCTAACTTAAAAAGAATATCAGCCATACGTGTAGCAACAGTAGTTTTACCTGTACCGGGACTACCAGTAAAAGACATATGTAAACCTGGATTCCCAGTTGTGAACCCTAAATTTTCTCTTAATTTGTCTATAATTAATAGTGCTGAGATTTCTTGAATTCTTGTTTTAACAGGTACTAAACCAACTAATTCTTCTTCTAAAATATCAATTATCGTTTTTATTTGTGTTTCTAAATAGACTTCTTTTAAGTTTAAATTTTTTTCTAAAGATAAATTTTCTAAGCTTTTTGTTATTCCCATATATTCTTTACTCCTTAGTAAAAATATTTATTGATTGTTTAAAAATTTTTTAGTTAATATGATTACAGATTTTAAATATAGAATTTTTTAATAAAAAACTTCTATTTGTCCATAATTTAGTAAACTTAGTTTCAAATACCTAACTTAAAATATTGAAAAATAATTAAAGTACTTTTGTAAGAAAATAAAAAATAGATAGCTGATTTTTATTTTCTTTCTTAGTTTGAATTATAATAAAGGTATTAATAAATGATTTTTTAGTTTTGTGGATTTAAATAAGTATTATTAATAAGTACTTCCATTTTTATGTATGCAAAAATACCTAGATAATTATTCAGGAGAACAATCATATGAATTGGCAAGTTATTGGTCAAGTAATTACTGCAACACTAATTATTGTATCAGGCCCACTTATTATTTTTATAGCAAAAAAAGCTGATTTATAAATTTTTATAAATAGTATCTAGGCTAATTTTTTGAAGTTCTGAGGCGCTTGAGTCATTAGGTTGCACAAATAATTTGCAATGACATTCTTTTCGTTCGCGCATTGAAACACAAGGGCAAACCCAATAATTTAGTTCAATTTCAGCTTTTTCACTACGAAAATTTCTACAAGGACATAACGGGACTCCATAATTATCTTTATAAGTAGCTAACCCTGTAATAATCACAGAAGTTATTGAAGGGTCTAAGCAAAAAAAGGTATTAGTTTGTTTAGCGTAGATTTCTGCAAAATTATGCATTTCTTTTAGACGATTATAAAAATTTTCACTCTTTGTTGAATGCATTTGTATAGTTTAAATTTAGTCTTAAATCTATGTGTTAGTATCGTTTACTACAAAATTTATTAATAAAATATATTATGTTAATTAATTATTTACCTTCAATTTTAGTCCCTTTAGTTGGGCTAGTTTTTCCTGCCGTTGCTATGGGCTTATTATTTATCTACATTGAAAAAGACACGATTGAATAACTTTCGAAATTTCCAAGGTTCTCTAGAGAACCTTGGAAATTTCGAAAGTTATTCAATCGTGTCTTTTTCAATGTAGATAAATAATAAGCCCATAGCAATTGCTTGTTAAAGTGAAGACCCTAACCCAGAATAAGAACCAAAAATAAAAGTACCTACAACGACTATAACTCCTAGGCCACCAACTAATGCGACTAACCAAAGTGGTATTCTTCCTGTTCCTGCCATAATATTCTCTTGCTCCTATATCTTTTCTTAACCTTATAAAAATTCTACCTAGTAATTACAAAATTCCTTAGTTAAAGAAGTAACTAGAGAAAAGTACTGCTAATATGAAAAATAATAATAACCCCCAGTATAAAGACGTACGACTTATTTCAACTTCTTGCTTATTAGGATTTGGACCTGTCATTGAATAAACTCCTATCGTTGGATAAATTGCATTGATGTAATTGCACCTATAAAGAATATCGTTGGAACAGCTAAACCATGTATAGCAAGCCAACGAAAAGTAAAAATAGGGTAAGCTACAGGTTGATTTGTATTTCTAGTCACGTATTTCTCCTAAATATTATATAGTTTTTTTATAATCCTCTTGTTAAGTCTTCTAATTCTTCCTTAGCACTAAATCTATCATTTACTAACGGAACTTGTTGTCTATCCTGTGTAAAGTATTCATTAGGTCTAGGAGTTCCAAAAACATCATAGGCTAAACCAGTACTTATAAATAACCAACCAGAAATAAATAAAGAAGGAATTGTAATACTATGAATAATCCAATAGCGTACACTTGTTATGATATCAGAAAAAGGACGTTCCCCTGTTGAACCACCAGACATTTTAAAACTTTCTCCATTTTATAAAAATATATTATACCTTTCTTGTTTATAAGTATAACAAAGTTATTTCTCATTCCTATTAAAATCTTGTTTTTTTCCCAAAAGATAAGTAGGTTAAAAAGTTTTTAGGTAGAAATTTTTTTTGTTAGCGAGCAGCGAGAATCGAACTCGCATCAATAGCTTGGAAGGCTATGGTTTTACCACTAAACTATGCTCGCACTTATAACCTACTATAATATAATTTATTTATGTTTATTAGTTTTATTCCAACTAAAAGATAAATAAATAAATAAATAAGTAGTTTAAAAATAAATATTATCTAGACTACTTTTAATAAATTAAAGTCCTTCTAGATTAATATTTAAAAATCTTGCTAATTCAGATGCCTCATTTTCCAAAATCTCTAAAGATCTTGGCTGTTCCACAGGCGTTAGTGGAATTTCTCGTTTATCCTTTGTACATAAATAAATAACACGCTTAGGGTTAATACCATCCTGTATATTTAATTTAATACTTTTAATATTTTTGAAGGCATATACTAATAATATCTGACGGTTTTTTCCTGGGAATCCTCGTCTTACTATTCTAACTAATTCATTTTGCTTATCAAATTCATTATACCCACTACCAACATCCCAAAAAACTGTAAGTCCAATATATATACTTAAACTTATAGCAACAACTCCATAGAATGTCATAACCAGCCCTTGAGGTAAAAATGCTAATTCCGTTGAGTTGATAAAAAATAATAAATTTTTTTGAAAATAGCTTGAAATACCTGTAAGTAAAAACCCTAACCCTCCAAAAAATAAAATAAATGTCCAAAAATAATTGCTAAAACGTCTAGAACCAACTACAATATCACGTTTTAATAAGTTATTAATTTTCTCAGTACTCATAATTCTTTCTTTATTTTCTTAACAGTATAGAATTTATAAATGTTTAGACTAAAATTCTAAATTTAATTTAAATATTAACAAAACTAAAAGGTATTAAATTAATTTAATTCCTTTAAGGCCTAAAAACAAACCAGATGCAAGTACGAAGGCAATACCTAACAATAAAACGTAATCGATAAGAACACTCATTTTTTTTCCTTGGCTAAAAATTATAAAAAATGATATAATATACTATTATATATCTAAAACCAAAAAATACACTAATTTAATTGGCTAAACTGGTTCAAAAAATAAAATTTTTCATTAACTTGAATCCTAAATTATTCTCTTTTAAAAAGATATAAATATTTTTATATAATAAAGTTTTACAAAATACTTATGACAAGTTTTATTAAACCTTACAACGATGACCCTTCGGTTGGACACTTATCAACACCAGTCACTTCATCAGCAGCAACAAAAGCTTATCTAGGTAGTTTACCAGTTTATAGAAAAGGACTATCTCCTCTTTTAAGAGGGTTAGAAATTGGTATGGCACATGGTTATTTATTACTAGGACCTTTTGAAAAATTAGGACCATTACGAGCATCTGAAATTTCACTTCTAATTGGATTTCTATCCTCTGTAGGTTTAGTAACAATACTTACGGTTTGCTTAGCTATGTATGGGAAAGTAACTTTTCAAGAATCTGAGGTTATCAATAAAAATGATTTATTAAATGGTAAAAATTGGAATCAATTCACTTCTGGATTTTTTATTGGTTCTTTTGGGGGTGTTAGTTTTGCTTATTTAATCTTGCTTAATTTAGATTATTAGTTAGGTAGTTTTTGAATATCTTAAAAATTAAGATGTTCAAAAACTACTTACCTAATAATCTAAATTAAGAAACTTAACATATAAACGCGTTTTTAAGATAGCAAAACAATACTTATAAAATTTTCCAGATAATTGTGACTCATTGATTTTTAAGTTAACAAGTAATGTTAAACGCTTACTTATCTTTTTCTCATTAACCATGACTGAATTAAGACGTTTAGAATATAATTCATCTTTAACCATAAGAATAGAGACAAATGAAACGCCTAACCCAGCTTGAACACCACGTTTAATAGCCTCAATAGAATTAAGTTCAAGTTTTATTTTTAATTTACCGCTATCTATATTAAATTTTTTTAAAATATCGTCTACTAATTTCCTACCTACAAAATTAGGTTTTAAAGTAATAAAATCTAAATTATATAATTTTTCTTTAGTTATACTACAGACATTCTTCAATTCATGAGATTTGGGTAAAATTAAAACTATTTCTTCTTTGAAATAAGGTGTACTATACAATGAGTTATATAATTCCTTAGGTATTTCCTCTTCTTCAACAATTCCTATATCAACTTTACCATTAACAATATTCCAAGAAATACAATTAGTAGAATCAATTTCTAGCTTAATATGTGTATATGAATAACGCCTACAAAATAAATCAATGATTTTTGGTAATATATATGTTCCCACTATTTCATTAGAGCCAATAGTCAGACTAAGCCTCTTTAACTTTTTTAAATAAACGACAGCTTTATCAGCTTCTTCACATAATCTTAAAATTCTATCCGCGTAATCTAGTATTAATTCTCCCGTAAAAGTAAAATAAATTTGTTTTTTTCTTCGGTCCAAAATGGGAGAATCAATCTCATATTCTAATTTCTGGATTTGTAAACTAAGTGCTGGTTGTGACAGATATAATTTTTTAGCCGCTTGTTTTATTGTAGCTTCATTTTTTATTGCTTGAATAATTCTTAATTGCTCAAGGCTAAATGGGAAATATTTCATTTTACATTAATATACTCCGAATTTTTATAAAAATTTTATCCTAGATTATAGTTCTATTTCATTGAGAGATCAAACCATTAAATATAATATTAGTATTTGACATAATTCTTATCTGTAATAGACAATACTATCTAGAGTAAGGAGTATTTCTATTCTAGCTAGTATACTCTAAATTAGCCTTAACATCATATAAAGGTTACTAATTTTAGTAACCTTTACATTAAGTATTATTAGTTCTAAACGTAAAACCTTTTATAAGTAGAATAATAATATAATTATATTGGAGAAATAGTTCATTTTTCTATAGGGAGAATCTATTAAATTTTTTATTAGGGATATTAGTATGGATATACGTCTTATATTTGTTTTTTCTCCTGTGTTAGCAGCAGCATCTTGGGCATTATATAATATTGGTCGAGTAGCATTACAACAATTCAACAAAATAGCTTCACGCTAAAATTAATAATTACTAATAGGAAAAGTGAGTGAAATAAATAATTTTATCTCATCCCTTTTTCCTATTAGTAAAAAACTACAATTTATTTTTAAAAACTTATTAATTCTTTTTTAATATAATACTTTTTAGAAAGGATAATAGAAATGAAATTAACCTTCAGGTTTGTTTTTATTAGCACTTGACAAGATTAATAAAATCAAGGTATACATATATATAGTCAACTATAATAATTAGTAGTAGTAGTATTAATATATATATATATATATTAATAACAAATAAATTGTTACTTACTATGATTTGATTATGATCTGAAAATAAAACCAAAGAGGAGTATTACTCTAATGGCTGTACCTAAAAAAAGGCGCTCAAAAGCAAAGGGAAGAACTAGGTTATCAAATTGGAAGTCTAAAGGACGCACAACAGCTGATAAAGCTTTAAATCTAGCAAAGTCTATAGTTAAAAAACGTTCAACCTTTATATTCGACCCTAAAAAGAAAAAATTTGAAGAGAAGTCTAGTCAAGATGAAAATGATAAAGTTAAAATTGAACAAAATACAGAAGATAATATTACCGAACAATAATTTATTATTAAGGGTAAGAATAATTACTTTATTAGATTATAATTATTCTTCTCTTAAAAAAAAATTTTTTTTTATATACGAACGTGGCGGAATTGGCAGACGCGCTAGATTTAGGTTCTAGTAAGGTTTCTTGTGAGAGTTC